TTTTTCATTCAATTGAGAAATACGAGTATACTCTATAGAATGATTTGAATGAAATAGATTTAGCATCCATGGCTGAGTGGTCAAAGCACCCAACCCATAATTGGAGAATTCGCAGGTTCAATTCCTGCTGGATGCACAAGAGAAAGAAGATATATCTCTACATAAGAAGATATCTGAATAAATTTTGTAGAAAAACAAATTAAATGTTTTTTTGTAAAAAACTATACAATGTTTATAGAAATTGTTATGATTACCTAGGGAAATATACGTGTATATTGAGAAACGAAAACTTAGTTTAGTAGGGAGTGAATGTAATGATGGATAGAGTGAAGAACCCGGTACTTACGGAAAAAACTATTCGTTTACTGGAAAAGAAACAGTATAGTTTTGACGTTGATTTGAATTCCAATAAGACTGAAATAAAACGTTGGATTGAACATTTTTTTGATGTAAAAGTAATAGCTATGAATAGTCATCGACCTCCAAAAAAGAAGAGATATGTGAATTCTATAATAGAGCATCCGATTCGTTATAAACGAATGATTGTCACACTTCAACCCAGGAATTCTATTCCACTATTCTCGAAAAAATAAAATTATTTTTTAACTTATTAATATGGCCATCCGTTTATATAGAGCCTATACTCCAGGCACACGCAATCGATCCGTGTTGGATCTTGAGGGAATAGTTCGATCTAAACCCCAAAAGGGATTAACCTCTGGCTTTTCCTGTAAGAAAGGTCGTAATAACAGAGGAATTATTACTAGCCGACATAGAGGAGGCGGTCACAAACGTCTATATCGTCAAATTGATTTTCGACGAAATAAAAGAAGTATACCCGGAAGAATTGTTACCATAGAATATGACCCTAATCGTAATGCATACATATGTCTCGTACACTATGGGGATGGCGAAAAAAGTTATATTTTACATTCCAAAGGAATCAAAATTGGAGATACTGTTGTTTCCGGCCCAAAAGCTCCTATCTCAATAGGGAATACCCTACCTTTGAGTGCGGTTTGAATTATTAATTTACGTAATCGGAAATAACCGGTTAGGTTTGAAGCGAAACCTATAAATCTATCACTAATCCGATCGTTCTACGTTCGGTGACCTTGGAAGGAAACTGAGGAGGAACAGTAGCGGGTGATTAAGCTCAATATTTTTCTTCCACTGAATTACGGACTTCTAGAGATAAGATAATATGGAGAAGACTATATCGTCTCAAGCATAGACGGAACCAGAGGGGCCCTTGTTTCTAATATTTTATTTCATGGCAAAAAAGTTACTCACATTCGATTTGATGGTCAAAGGCAAAATTGAAGCTGGATAGTGAGAATATATCTTTGGAGATGGAAATAATGTTGAATATGCCTCCCAAGTTATCCAGAACATAAAGATATGTTAGCGTAATTTACTAAAGTCATTCATTCTGATGCTACATGAGGAACATAAGCCAGAGGATGGAGAAACAAACTTAGGATGTGGAAAATGAATTTATTTCTGAAACTTCATTTTATATTTATTTTTCAGAATTATATTTTTTTTTTTGATAATATATAATTTTATGCATCTGGAAAGCTGTATGCCTTGAGAGAGGCTTGTACAGTTCGGGAAGAGATTCTCATTTCTGACAAATAAATAAGAGTCTACTTCAACCAATATGCCTTTGGGCACAGCTGTGCATAACGTGGAAATAGCACCTGGAAAGGGCGGACAATTGGCTAGAGCAGCGGGTGCTGTAGCGAAGCTTATTGCAAAAGAGGGTCAGTTGGCTACATCAAGATTACCATCCGGAGAAGTTCGTTTAGTATCTCAGAATTGCTTAGCAACGATTGGACAAGTAGGCAATGTTGATGCTAATAATCGGACCTTGGGTAAAGCTGGATCTAAACGTTGGTTAGGTAGACGTCCCGAAGTAAGGGGAATAGTTATGAACCCTGTAGATCATCCTCATGGGGGCGGTGAAGGCAGAGCTCCAATTGGTAGGGAAAAACCGTTAACCCCTTGGGGTCGCACTGCACTTGGGAAAAGAAGTCGAAAAAATAATAAATATAGCAATCCTTCAATTCTTCACCGCCGTAGAAATAGCTAAAGAGATTGGACAGAAGGGGGAGAAAACAGAGGGTAGTTGACAATGACACGTTCACTAAGAAAAGGTCCTTTTATAGCTGATCACTTAATAAAAAAGATTGAGAGTCTTAACATGGGAAAGGAAGGGAAAGTAATAATAACCTGGTCCCGTGCATCCACCATTGCACCTACTATGATTGGTCACACGATCGCTGTTCATAACGGACAAGAACATTTACCCATTTATGTAACAGATCGTATGGTGGGTCACAAACTAGGAGAATTTGCGCCTACTCGAATCTTCCGGGGACATGCAAAAAGTGATAAAAAATCTCGTCGTTGATTAGGAGGTAACATTTGATGAGAACCAATAGCTCAGATCCGGAGGTCCGAGCTTTAGCTAAGCATATACGTATGTCTGCTCATAAAGCACGCAGAGTAGTTAATCAAATTCGTGGTCGTTCATATGAACAAGCACTCATGATATTAGAATTTATGCCTTATCGAGCATGTTATCCCATATTACAATTAGTTTCCTCTGCGGCGGCAAATGCTAGTCAGATTCTGGGCTTAAGCAAGGCTAATTTATTCGTGGGTGAAGCTAGAGTAGATGAAGGTGCTTCTTTGAAAAGATTCCAACCTAGAGCTCAAGGACGAGCTTATCCAATACATAAACCTACTTGTCATATAACTATTGTAGTAAAAAGTAAATCCGTATAAAAGAAACATTGGAAAAATCAAATTATGCTAATATCATTGGGGGAGGGGATGCATGGGACAAAAGATTAATCCACTTAGTTTCCGACTCGGTATAACCAAGAATCATCATTCTCATTGGTTTGCACAGCCAAAGATTTATTCCGAGTATCTTCAGGAGGATGAAAAGGTACGTAATTGTATCGAGAATTATGTACACAGACATATAAGGAACTCCTCCAATTATAGACTGGGAATTGCACGTGTCGAAATTCAGAGAAAAACAGACCTACTTCTGGTCGAGATACATACAGAATTCCCGGCCTTATTGATCGAAAGCAGCCATGGCCAAGGGATTGAATAATTAAAGAGAGATGTACAACATAATTTATTGAATAGAATTCGAAGAGTTCACATAACTTTGACGGAAATAGCGGGAACATACGGAGAACCAAATATACTTGCGAAATATATTGCCCTACAACTAAGGAGTCGAGTCGCATTTAGAAGAATCACGAGAAAGGCTATTGAACTGGAGAAGAAAAAAAATATAAAAGGTATTAAAATCCAAATTGCGGGACGTCTTAATGGAGCTGAAATTGCTCGTGTTGAATGGGCCAGAGAAGGTAGAGTCCCTTTACAAACTCTCCGGGCTCAAATTGATTATTGTTACTATCCGGCTAAAACTATTCATGGAGTCTTGGGAATAAAAGTTTGGATATTTCGAGATGAACAATAATTTATTTTTTATCCATTCAATTCATATTTTCAATTTGTATTACAATGTTAGATAAAGAAAGACTAAATTAATTAATTAATTCCGATTCATTCTATTTCTAATCCATATGCATAAGACATATAATGAAAATCTTTTCGTAAAATAATATCTTGGAAAAGAAGTTGCTATGCTTAGTGTGCGACTCGTTCAAACTGAGGTTCTTAGGAAGAGACTAGGAAACCAATGAATCTCCAGTTTATACTAGAAACTAACTCATTGCTTCATATTATCATAATCCAATAAAATAACTACGAGGTAGTATTACTTTCTCCACGAAAAGAATCGATATTTGTGAAGCGAGAAACTATCCAAGAATATTAATAACAAAAATGAAATGATTAAATATTCTTTTCGAATCGTATGGTTGAAAAAGAATAAGACCTTTCGAGGAGCAGTGTGATAAAGCATAGAATCAATACTAATTATCGAATTATTCAATGATTCTGGATTATAAATAAAAAAAAAAGCCTTAAATCAATGAATACTAAGAAAATTGAATCTGTGAGAGGGAAATAGAAGGCTTCACTGCAGAGAGGGAACCTGAACGTGTATCTGGAAGCTATGGGAACGATGGAACTTATGAACAAATAAGATTGATTTAAATCCTATTGTTCATTGGGTAGGATGGCGAAATAAACCAATAGTTAATATATTTACAATTAGAAAAGCTATAATCCAATTTTTATCAAGCAAATCTTACAAGAGTTAATATTCGCCTGTAAAATTTCTCTTGCAAAATCTAATGAAGTATGAATGGAATTGCGCAATTTGATTGAATGAGGATGAGAAATTAAAAAAACACAAAGAAGACTTTCGGGTTTTCATAATTTCGATTTAGTTAATTCATATATATCTATTGAATATGAACAATGTTTCTCCTTTCGTTGGTAAAATGAGATTTTACAAGATTTTATTTGCAAGGAGCCGGATGAAAGAAAACTATCATGTCCGGTTTTGAAGTAGAGATGAAATACAATCGACTATAACCCTAAAAGAACGAGATTTCGTAAACAACATAGAGGGAGAATGAAAGGAATGTCTGCTCGAGGCAATCTTATTTGCTTCGGAAGATTTGCCCTTCAGGCACTTGGGCCTGCTTGGATCACATCCAGACAGGTGGAAGCAGGACGACGAGCAATTACCCGTTATGCTCGTCGCGGTGGAAAAATATGGATACGTATATTCCCTGACAAACCTATCACTGTGAGACCTGCAGAAACACGTATGGGTTCGGGAAAAGGATCTCCGGAATTTTGGGTATCTGTCGTTAAACCGGGTAGAATACTTTATGAAATGGGTGGAGTACCAGAAGCTATTGCTACAGCGGCTTTGAAAATGGCTGCATACAAGATGCCTGTACGTACTCAATTTATTACTGTTGCACCCACGGAAATACAAAACTAGAAAATGTCTATTCCATAAGAAACATAGAATCAGAAAGACTATAAGACAAGTCTAACGAAAAGATATCCCCTATATAGAGATTAGCCATATTCCACCTTCCTCGCTCTCCCGGAGAAGGAAAAAGACACTTTGGGGGATATGATCTTTCGACGAAAAAACGATTCAACCTCGAACTTATTTGAATGTAGCGGATAACAGCGGAGCTAGAAAACTAATGTGTATCTGAATACTAGGAGCTAGTAATCGTAAATATGCAAATATTGGTGATGCAACTATAGCCGTGGTTGGAGAAGCAGTACCGAATATGCCTCCCAAAAAATCGGGAATAGTTAGAGCTGCAGTTGTACGTACCCGTAAAGAACTCAAACGTGACAATGGAATGATTATACGATTTGATGACAACGCAGCAGTTGTCATCAATAAGGAGGGGAATCCAAAGGGAACTCGAGTTTTTGGTCCGATTGCCCGAGAATTAAGAGAATTTAATTCTACTCAAATAGTTTCATTAGCTCCCGAAGTATTACGAATAACAAAAGATCATATAGTTCTACAATAAACAATATTTGAATGGTTTCGATAATCAAAAACTGGAATAATATAATGTATATAATAATAATAATAATAATAATAATATATGGTTAAGTTATTGCCAGCCGCCAATTTATCTTTCGAACCATGAACCGAAGTTACTCTCGAAAAAATGGAATTTTCTGAGATATTCCAACTGCTTGATTAGTTATTTCATTGTGTCTCCTATCACTTGATGGAGAAAGAAAAATACATGTATTTTTCTTTTTTTTTATCAATTTAGAGATTGTGCTTCGGGCATAGCATATTCCTTCAAAAAGACTTATTAAATTTAAATGTTTATTCATATCAATAATAACCAGTTTTCACGGGTAACGACACCATTGCTAATATGATTACCTCTATAGGGAATGCTAACCTAAGGAAGGCAGAAACGGTTCGAGTACCAGCTACTAATATCACTAGAAACATTGGAAGAATTCCTTTACAAGAAGGTTCTGTGGAAAACCTTGGTGAACATCGGGAAGGTACAAACAACTGTTTTTTAGTTCTAACCCTGGGATATCAGGGGGGGAAGAAAAAACCATACATAACTGCTTTGAGATGTATTAGCAGACCCGGCTTAAGAATATATTCTAACTATAGAGAGATTCCTGAAGTCTCGGGTGGAACGGGAATGGCAATTCTTTCTACTTCCCGCGGAATTATGACAGATCGAGAAGCTCGACAGAGGCGAATTGGGGGAGAGACACTACTTTACGTATGGTAACTCATCCACAACTTTAATTCATTATTCCATATGGTAAATCTCTTTTATCAAATAAGAACTAACTAATACTCTATAAATTTATATTAGTTAACAAAAAAAAAAAGATTTTCCTTTTGATGAAGAAACAGAGTTTGGTTGACATGGAGTTGTAGTTACTGAATCACTTCCCGATACCATGTTCCGAGTCTGTTCATATAATGAATGTAAAGTTTCAACTCATGTTCCAAAAAAGATTAGACATAATTATATATGAATATTACCAGGAATAGATTGAAAGTGGAATCAAGTCTTTATTTATGATTCAAACAAAGGACGTATAATCTATAGACATCGTTGAATGATCAGGTCCTCTTGAATTTTTTTTTTGTAATGTTGGATGTCGGGAATAATAAACGAAACGAAAGGAAATAAATTGTCATAACGAACAAAATCTGCATTCTCTATATCAGTGATTATATCGAAATAAGGACTACAAACACGAAAATTCGTGCTTCTGTTCGTAAAATTTGTGAAAATCGTCGACTAATTCGTAGACGAGGACGAATCATGGTGGTTTGTTCCGATCCGAAGCACAAGCAAAGGCAAGGATAATCATCTTTATTTATCTTTTCGCACAAAATTTTTCTTTTTCTCTTAATCTTTTGAATCATATACAATTACTCTGTATAAATCACTTCCAATCCCATATAATAACTATTATTCTCATACATGGAAATGGGAACAATGCCAAGACTTATTAGAAAGATTAGTAATCTACGTGGAGGTAAACGTGGGAGAATACCCAAAGGTGTTATTCACATTCGAGCAAGTTTTAATAATACCATTGTTACTGTTACGGATGTGAGAGGACAAGTTGTTTCTTGGTCCTCCGCCGGTGCCTGCGGATTCAAGGGTGCAAAAAAAAGTACACCATTTGCCGCTCAGACTGCAGCGGAAAATGCTATTCGTACGTTGATTGATCGGGGTATGGGACAAGCAGAAGTCGTGGTAACTGGTCCGGGTCCGGGAAGAGATACAGCATTACGAGCTATTTGTGGAAGTGGTTCGGCACTGAGTCTCGTACGTGACATAACCCCTATGCCCCATAACGGATGTAGACCTCCTAAAAAGAGATGTATATAATATTGAAGGAACAGCGATTGTGAATAGTACGAATAAAGTACCGCTATCTGCTAAATCTGCATATTGGAAGTGCATCGAATCTAAAATTGAAAATGAGCGTCTTCATCATAGTCGTTTCATTGTATCCCCACTTGGAATTGGTCAAGCTAATACTCTAGGAATCGCCATGCGCAGAGCATCACTCGGGGAATTGGAAGGAACATGTATCACTTCTGCAAAATTTGATAAAATAATCCATGAATATTCTACAGTAGTAGGTATTCAAGAATCAGTACATGATACTTTAATTAATTTAAAAGAGATTGTGCTTAGAAGCAATTCTTCTGAAATTCAAAAAGCATATATATCTATCATTGGACCTGGAGAGGTAACTGCTCAAGACATTATATTACCACCTTATATTGAAATAATTGATCCTGCACAACATATAGCCACTCTTACTAAAAAGATTCATTTGAATATTGAATTGAGGATTGAAAGAGATCGTGGATATCGTAGACAAAATATAGTAAAATCTCAAGATGGAAATTTTCCTCTGAATGCTGTATTTATGCCTATTCAAAATGTGAATTATAGTATTCATTGTTTCGAAAGTCACGACAATAAAATAATGAAAGAGATGCTTTTGCTTGAGATATGGACCAATGGAAGTATCACTCCCAGAGAAGCAATTTATGAAGCTTCTCGAAGTTTGATCAACTTATTTATTCCTTTTTTACATGCGGAAAACGGGGAAAAGATTTCTGGAATGGGGAATATAAATGAATCTAATGCGTCGTCTTGTTCCGTTCTTCCTCCTATGTCGATTCAGGTAGATCAGATGGCAAAAGAAGTTACTTTCAGACATATCTTTATCGACCAATTGGAATTACCCCCGAGAGCTTATAACTGTCTTAAAAGAATTAATGTACATACGATATCAGACCTTCTAGATTATAGTCAAGATGATCTAATGAAAATTAAGAATTTTGGAATCAAATCTGTTGAACAAGTATTGGAAGCTTTGTGGAAACGTTTTGGAATAAGTTTACCTAGGGAAACTTGAAGTTCAATAAATAAACTCATTCATGTTTCTCTTTCGAAGAAAAACAAACTACAGTTGGATTCAAATCATAGTGAAAAAGATCAAATGGAATAACCAAAATCACTCCATTTGAATTTATTAAAATAACTTATATTTCTTATAATTGGAACTTATTGAATCTTTGATATATCTAGGGATTATTTGCTTTGAAGCAAGTCCTCCCTGGATATGGAACTAGAAGGAAAAAAAATTCTTCTACAGGGGAAAATTGAACAATCAAATCAAGTAATTAATCTTGAACCGAATGATTGATATTGGAAAAGACCTGAGGTTAGAGATTTATCAATGGGTAAAGCTGCCCCAATACCCAACCAAAGAGCTACTGCAGTACCAATTGGAAAAACTGTTGTAGCTACCGGACGACGAAATGGATTCTGAAATTTATTAACATTTTCTGAAAAGGGTACTGTCGATGATCCTGCGGGTACTGCGGCCATTAAAAGAACGCCCAATAATTTATTAGGCACTGTACGGAGTATCTGAAATACCGGAAAGAAATACCATTCGGGCAATATTTCCAAGGGAGTTGCAAATGGATTTGCGGGTTCACCGATCATTGAGGGTTCTGGGACTGCTAAACCTACAGTACATGCAATGGTACCTAAGATCACTACCGGAAAAATATATAAAAGATCGTTAGGCCAAGCGGGTTCTCCATAATAATTATGTCCCATACCTTTAGCCAATTTAGCTCTCAATACAGGATCGCTTAAGTCAGGTTTTTTTGTTATCGGGATAGGCTATTTTGGATCTATTCTTCTTCCCATAGAATCGGACATGAGAGATTTTTCTCATCCGGCTCAAGCAATAACTATAATATTTTTTTTTTTTTTTTTTTTTTATTTTTAGGATACATAAAAATATTATATGATCTCTAATGCTTTATTTTAGGGATTTTTTTCAAATAAAACCCCATTTTAATTTTGAATTAGATGCTCATTGTCCAAGTGGGCCATAAATTTTGGGCATTATGATCATCAATATGCTTTTCGGACAATCTTATTCCTTATGAGTCATTTTCTTTTCCACGGAGGAACAAGGTTTTGGAACGTAATAGTATTAACTTGTTAACACTCCGGCTTATCTATCCGTTTTTTCTTTGGATCTCTCTTTCACTCCGATGGTATTATTTCGATTGAGATGCAAGGGAAGTGAATGCATTTCTTCACCATATTCCTTTTCTTCCAAGGAAGAATAAATATATCTCACTTTAACTTACTGGATTTTGCGAAGCCTATTTGAGATTATAATTCGATCATGGAAATGACTCTCTTTCCAAAACCAACGAGATTTTTGTACCCGAGTTTTAACCCTCCTACAAGTAGGAGCGAGATCGGGATAGAGGCACATTTTATCATTGGATGTCGATGTGACAGATTCAATGGAATATCTGCATAGCCGAAGTTGAATAATTCAAGTCACACACTCCCGTAATCCATCTTCTCTCTGAAAAGAATCTATTTTCGACTATTCATTGGTCTGAACCCAGTAATACTTCGGAATAGAAAACAAAATCCATGAGATATTCTTTATTGTTTATAAAGGATATCTATGGCAATGGAATAATCTAATGAAAGTTATTGAGATAATATGAATATTAATACCTATTGCGTTTCTTCTCGCTCGTAAAGGACCTGAGATACCTTGCTTACGAATCATTGAAAAGTGCATCGGCATAGATACAGCAGTAAGAAGAGGTAATACAAAAGTGTGTAAACTATAAAAACGAGTCAATGTGGATTGACCTACACTGACACTCCCGCGTAATAACTCTACCAAGGGAGATCCTATTGCAGGAATAGCTTCAGGTACACCAGTTACAATCTTGACAGCCCAATAACCAATTTGATCCCAGGGCAGAGAATAGCCAGTTACACCAAAAGATACGGTTAATACGGCTAAAATTACACCTGTAACCCAAGTTAATTCACGAGGTTTCTTGAATCCCCCCGTGAGATAAACGCGAAATACGTGCAAAATCATCATTGGAACCATCATACTTGCCGACCATCGATGGACTGATCGAATTGACCAACCAAAGTTGACTTCAGTCATTATATATTGAACAGAGCTAAAAGCTTCTGTAACGGTCGGGCGATAGTGGAAAGTCATAGCAAAACCAGTGGCTACTTGTACTAAGAAGCAAGTCAGGGTAATTCCCCCTAGACAATAAAATGTATTGACATGGGGAGGAACATATTTACTAGTAATATCATCCGCAATCGCCTGAATCTCAAGACGCTCCTCAAACCAATCATATACTTTATTGAGATGGGTGAACTTTTATTTCATACGCTCCCCCCTCCGAAAACCGTACATGGGGATTTCTCTTCATACGGCTTGAGCAAAAAAATGATACAAAATCTTTTCATTAATTATTTCAATAAAAATTCCCCTCCCCCAAAAAAAAGGGGTAGAACCTAATCTTTTTCATAACATTTTTATTACCTTGATCCCAAGTTGGCTCTTTCTTCCCTCCAAAACGAATGAAGATTATTGGCCTTTTGAACAATCTTTTCTCCTATCATCAATATATTTATTGAAAAAACAGTGATATAAAACAAATTCTGGAGATTATCTCGTTGAAACCTTGATGGATATTCAAAAACCTTAGATTCCTACTATACTCCGATAGACTCTTTTTTGTAGAGGAGGTACGATGGGTAAGAAGCTTCTCTATCGTCACCAATTTGATAAAATATGCTTATAAAATGGGAATGTTCTCTCATTTGCCAAGTATGCAGTTGTGAAAAATATATCGTAGAATTTCTAGTCAATAAAATTTTCAAGTTATTGAAAGTTTGGTAACGAAGTTTGAATAGCGGATATACATAAATTAATCATGGTTTAAATCTTCCTATTGAACTAATGCCTTCGCGAGCCCCGCGCTTCAGATGCTAACCATTCAATTGGCATCCGGCAAGGTAGGATCATTCTATGAGAAAGATGACAAATTACTTTGTACTATCAATGATTAATTCGGACGAGTCGCACACCCGTATTCCAAAAATCTCCTAATTGGAGAATCACACGATTGAACTACCATGGAGAGGAGAGAGCTAACCTACGGGCCCTAAGCAAGCAATTAAATCTAATGAAACAGAAGATTTATAAATTTTTCTATTTCACTAGATCGGAATATTTGTTTGGGGGGAAAAACTCTTTAGTTTTTGTTCATTACCAACTCACCGGAATCCCATCCAATGAAACGGGGGAATTATAAAGTTCCAAGATAATAACTGGAGAGACTGCAAATAGGGCCATTGCGACACCCATAATGGGAGTGGTTCCCCATCCAGGAGCCACTTTACCATATTCCGAATTAAGTGGTTTTGATGGACTTCCTACACTGGTTCGTTGCGGTTTGATCCTGGGAATACCATCAATAATCTTTGTAGCCGTAAAACTTATTACATTAGTTGAGATTTGTTAACTTTATGTACTATTATATTGGAAACGGAAACAAACCATTATCTCGGGATTACTTAGCAATGGAAACTGCAACCTTGGTCGCTATCTCCATATCTCGTTCACTTGTCAGCTTCACCGGTCACGCTTCGTATACTGCCTTTGGGCAACCCTCCGAAGGACTTAGAGATCCTTTTGAGGAGCATGAAGATTAGCCTAAGTGACCTTCCCTCAGTCTTTAGGGAAGGTCATTAATTTTTTCATCCCGGATCACCCTCTTGATGATCCAAAAATCATTTTTTCCCTTTGTTTGGAACTTTAGGTGGCTCCCGGAAGAAAATAGCAAAAAATATTATTCCTGAAGTACTTACCGGCGAGGATGTATGAACCAATGCTTCCGTAGATTCTATTGTATGGGTGAGGGAGTATAGGGATAACTTTCGTACTACTTAAAGATATAGAAATTAAATCTATCTAATCTATATAGATTAAATAGATTTAATTTTGAAAACGATATATATATATATTATATTAAACATTTTTGTATCGATGTTATACTACTTGTCTTTTGGTAGTTGGATCTCCTAGTTTTTGGAATGCTCCGAATTCAACTTGAGCATCTAAATCAGGATCAATACCAGCAAAAACATCTCTGAACGAGGTTCTAGCACCATGCCAAATATGTCCGAAGAAGAAAAGAGGAGCAAATGTAGCGTGACCGAAAGTAAACCAACCTCTTGGACTACTACGAAAAACACCATCAGACTTTGGAGTAGCACGATCAGATTCAGAAATCTCACCTAATTGAGCACGTCTAGCATATTTTTTCACTGTAGCGGGATCACTAAAACTAACCCCATCGGGTTCACCACCGTAAGACTCAACAGTTACACCTACTTGTTCAACGCTATACTTTGATTCTGCCCTCCTGGAGGGAACATCGGCTCTCGCAATTCCCTCCCCATCCACCAAAACTACTGGAAAGGTTTCGAAGAAAGTAGGCATACGACGTACGGAAAGCTCGTGTCCTTCTTTATCTCTGGAGACAGCGTGACCTAACCAACCGACAGCTATTCCATCCCCATTGTCCATCGCACCTGCTCTGAATAATCCCCCTTTCGCTGGATTATTACCAATATAATCATAAAAAGCTAATTTTTCTGGAATTTTGGACCAAGCTTCTGATAAACTAAGATTTTCGGCCCTGCTGGATCGAATCCTCCGATCTATCTCTTGTTGAAAGAATCCTTGATCCCATTGATAACGAGTAGGACCGAATAATTCTATTGGAGTGGTCGCGGAGCCATACCACATGGTTCCGGCAGCAACAAAGGCTGCAAAAAACACGGCAGCAATACTGCTGGATAAAACAGTTTCAACATTCCCCATACGTAATCCTTTGTATAATCGTTGGGGAGGACGAACACTAAGGTAGAATAGACCTGCTAATATACCTAGAATACCTGCTGCAATATGATGAGAAGCTATTCCTCCTGGAACGAAGGGGTCGAACCCTTCGGCTCCCCACACTGGAACTACAGGTTGTGCTTCTCCAGTCAACCCATGGGGATCAGACACCCATATTCCGGGACCGAACAAACCTGTTACGTGAGATGCTCCGGATCCGAAACAAAGTACTCCTGAAGGGAATAAATGAACTCCGAAGACCTTAGGCAAATCTATAGTAAGTGCTCCCGTACGTTCGTCAGTAGATATTTCTAGATCCCGATATACCCGATGCCGAATGGCTGATGAGAATAACAAGCCAGATAACACAATATGCGCAGCAGCCACGCCTTCATAACTCCAAACACCTGCATTAGTTACAGTTTCTCCGGTGATACTCCAACCACCCCATGACTTCGTTATCCCCAAACGAGTCATAAAAGGGATAACGAACATGCCTTGTCTCCACATGGGATCAAGAACAGGATCGGATGGATCAAAAACTGCTAACTCATACAAAGCCATTGAACCAGCCCAACCAGAAACTAACGCTGTGTGCATTATATGTACAGCAATTGAACGGCCAGGATCATTTGATACAACGGTATGGACACGGTACCAAGGCGGACCCATGCATATACCCCTTTCTCAAAGGGGAGTAGACACTACGTAACTTTATTGCATTCAAGGGCTTTGATACGATGCTAAAACCTTATTCAATCATACAGGGATTCACATCTATTTACAGTTATACGTGATGAGATATTGAAATACCAATTCCCTTCTTTCTCACAATGAAGAGGAGCAGGAATAGTTTAGCATCTCTTGATTCAGCATAACAATGAATATATTGGTCCCATCAAACATCGGAGTGATTCAAATAATGGATAATGCATAGTTTATAATAGGGTTAAATATCGTGCTTGACTAAACCGAGGACCGTAATGGTATTATATACTCTATGTGTGTAATTAGTTAAAGTATACTCCAATGGATTGGTTATTCGAACGGAGACTCAAACAGAGGTTCAATTTTTCATCTATCAATATCCATATGAGTTACTGTCTTTTACAATCTACATCAATTTTTTTTTTATTGATCGATAAAATAAAATATATATATATATATATATTTACAGATGAATCAGTTTTCTTATTCATTGGCATCAAAGTCTATTTTATTGGACAATCATAAGGAACAAACGAAACCTGAGCTTCTAACTTCTAAGGTATTACATTGTTAGATGCTTCCCATTAAGTTAAGGGGTCCCGAGAAAGCTCTGAAATAACTTGCCAAATATTAGAAAAAGAATTTATTATGTTATGATTTTCCATCCTTTGTACCCCGATCCAATTCATCATATTGACTATTCTGTTCCACTTTTTCCTTCCGGTTATTGATACAGATCCATGGTTGAGAGAATTATCATAGAAAATACTGTAATTTCTACTTTGGAAGAATTTTAGTAATTGTTATTTCTCCATCGCATCAGGTTCATGCTAGGAAAAAGTAGACCCAATATCCAATATTTGGTTTTTGATTTATTTCATCGGTATGCATTGGTCCATGCCGCTTTCGCCTTGTGTATCAATCATATCATGTGTATGAAATGGAACTATAATATGATTTACTACGCCTATTGGTGGAATCACTAGAGATTCTGTAGGTCTATATAATTGATACAATCTTTTTTCCCGATCAATTATGCTCTCGTATTGGGGGGCAATATAATATTTGGTCCCCAAGAAACGCCCATTGGTGTTCCGAAAGTATCCCTTCGAATCTTCGGAGAGGAAGATATAGTTTGGATTGACGTACAGTGCGACTTGTTTGAAATATTCGATTATACGGAATCTTCCCGTCATTCCTTCCGATTGAGATGCTTCTATCTCACTTAAGATTGACTAAATGCTCAGTAATCTAAAGCGTGAGATCTCTCACAGAAAAAAAAAAATATTTATCAATCGTGATAATCTATGGCTAGTCAAAAACAATAAAGAGTATTCAGGCTTCGTTCAACGAAACAAACAACTGATCAAAGATTAATTATTCTTGATCATGATGAAATGATATGGACAAGCATTTCTAGCAGAAGTAAGAATAGAGTGGAAAAATGGCAGTAGATTTACTTGCTCCATATGTGCGAGTAACAGTCGGATAGATATTTCCCCGAAGTGGAGCATAAACCCAAGGATCTTATTAAGAATCTATTTGAAAACAAGGGAATTCTGCTGAAGAAAATAAAATCATTGGATTGGACATCGGTTAATAGGTAGTTCAATAAGTTGAAAATGGGACACTTTGGAAACAAAGACAAACTTGAACTGGAAGTGGTAAGACCCATCCTTTAAGATGAGAGAAAGACTTTTTTATCTAACCAAAAGGTTTTTTATAGAAGATGGGTATCGGGAGAAAGAAATACCTAACTTTTTCAACTGCTAGAGCCGTATGCACTTAAAAGTGCGTGTGCGGTTCCAAAGGAAGAAAGGCTATAAATCTATCCTAATCAACCGACTTTATCGAGAAAGATTGTTGTTTTTGGGCCAGCACATAGATGATGAAATTGCAAATCAAACTATTTGTATTCTGATGTACCTGAATGGAGAAGATCAGAGTAAGGATATTTATTTATATATTAATTCTCCTGGTGGAGCGGTATTAGCAGGAACATCCGTCTATGATATTATGCAATATATAATACCAGATGTAAACACCATCTGTGTGGGATTAGCTGCTTCAATGGGATCTTTCATTTTAGCTGGAGGAGAAATTACTAAACGTATAGCGCTACCTCACGCTCCGCGCCAATGAGTCTTTGTTTGATGGATAGAAAAAGGATGTGAAGAAAAAACTAACTATGCCTGCGCCAACGAATGGAGGGGTAATAATAGCATGGCATACGAAACTTGATACAACCGTAATAAAGAAAACTTGAAGTATCGGGATAGTAAACACAACCGTGGCTATTTTTTCTCCGATCACGTTGATTCTATATCTCCTGGGGTCTATTCCAGCGTCGTAAACTCCCGGAAGAATATCGGAGAAACAGGAGAAATATGGCCATATAACATCGATAAAAGAAACTTTGGGATTGCTGAATGAGGGAATGTATGGAGCAATGGAACCATCACAGTATCTTCCTTTTCTGAAAGAAAAAGATGGTACATAGATTATCTTATTCGTCTATCTTCGATATCTATAATATTTACTATATAATATCGTATAATAAATAAAAATAATATTATTGTTACTTATTATGACGAATTATATAAAAAATTGTTTTCAATCTATTATGGAGCTGTATGCACCAAAAATGCTTGTACGGTTCATTAAATCAAGTCTTTCTCGAATAGAGGAAGAAAGAATAAAAAGTAAATAAGCATTTATTAATAGGGTGATGATTCATCAACCCGGTAGTTCTTTCTATGATGGACAAGCGGGAGAATGTCTTGTGGAAGCAGAAGAGATGTTGAAACTTCGCGACTGCGTTACTAAAATTTATGTACAAAGAACAGGGAAACCTTTATGGGTAGTCTCTGAAGATATGGAAAGAGATGTTTTTATGTCAGCGGAAGAAGCTAAAGTTTATGGCATTACTGATCCTATAGCTGTAGAAACTTCTTCGAACTCTCTAATTAATAGCTGATTTAAAAAAGTTAACTAGAATTTTCGAGAAGAAAATAAATTATCTACTTATGGTAAATATACAAGCGATCGGTGTGACGGATCCATAAGTAGGAACAAAAGCTTGCTTGCATATGAGAAATAAATGAAAAATCGACGAATTATAAGATTTATTGATACGAAATATAATAAGAGTCATAAAGTTTCGATTTAGTTCTGATCTTTCTAGAAGTTTCTTTCACTTTCAAGAGAATAAAAAGAAACTTCTAAGGATTAGTTTTTGAATCTCATAATAAACTCTTAGGGTTAGGATCAATCCGAACCAGTAAATCCTGCATGCATACCGCACTAAGAATGCCTACTATTCAACAACTCATTAGGAATCGAAGACAGCCAATAGGAGATAGAACAAAATCCCCTGCCCTTCGAGGATGTCCTCAGCGTAGAGGAGTATGTACCAGGGTGTATGTGCGACTCGTTTAGATCAGAAGCTCGAGGTGCAGGGGGATCGATATGGCAGGAGAATCCCCTCACTATAGTAAGTACAGATCTATCATCCACCAATCTTGGGGATGAAATTTATGGTTTCTATTGGTGCAAATCCGATCATCCCGATGCAGGATGAAAAGCAATTTCTCAATGGTAGCGAATGGTCATCAATCCATTGAGCGAGGAAGAAAATGCAATTCAAAAAGCATGATGCTTATATCGCCGCAAAAACGGACTTACAAGGTAAGCTGCCTAGCCAACCCTCACGATCACACGCCGTTATTGTATGGATAAGTTTTATTGTAAGAAGACCTTTTTTTGCTCGATGAATCGGGTGGAGCTGGGGATCAGAAACTATACGAGTCACTGGTAACATTCTCATTTCGTTTTGAGAAATAGGAGGCTCCGGCGTATAGGGGGTACCCCACCGTTGAAGGAGAAACTATAGAAACGATGGAATCCCGGATTTTTATCAGTTCAAGGTCCCATACTGAGCAGATGCCCAATCTAAAAAATTCGTGAATGGGAAGGTTGAAGTAGCAAAAGCCACGGGAATCTTTATTCCCTACATCAGAAAGATCGGTGGTCTCATTCCATGAAGGATAGTAAAGAGAAGGCGGACTTTTTGTAAAAGATGCCATTCTATCGAATAGCATCCTATTCGATGGTAATTTCAATAATATTTCTTTAATTGCCATAATATTGTGATAATCACAACGAAGCGGGTGTTTTAATCAACTCAACCATATCCATTCTTTGCTCCTATTTATCATTCGAAGAAACAGAGCAAAATCTATTATAAAGAATATTCAAATATAAGAATTTTTACATTCATTCTTCATTTAAATATTCAGTGATTTTTTATATAGTAAGCAACAACGACTAGAGTTAAACGTGGCTACGTGGCTCGGAAACAACGGAAAGATATTATTCAACTCACATCAGGGTTTCGAGGAGCTCATTCGAGAATCTTTCGAACCGGTAAACAGCAAGTAATAAAGGCTTTAGTTTCTCCCCATCGAGATAAAGGTAAACGAAAAAGAGATTTTCGTCGTCTATGGATTACCCGGATCAATGCAGCAGCCCGAAACAATGGAGTTTCTTATACTAAATCTATTCAACATTCATACAAAAACCAGGTTTTTTTGAATCGTAAAATACTCGCGCAGATAGCTATATTGGATATTAGTAGCTCTTCCACAATTTTGAGAGAGGTTAACGAATAATAGATAGGGGGATAAGGTATAAAACCCTCTCCGGGGATTGATTCACTCCGGGGAGGTATAAACATCGAGAGAATTACTAAATCTCGGAAATGAGTAAATAGATAGATAAAGTCAAGATCCCCTCTTTTCCATAAGAGAATCGAGATCTTTTTCCTTATGTAACCTATTTCGATTTCATCTTAATTAATGAGTTTTATTATTAATAATATCCAATTAACTTTCGTTATTGACAAAAGGTAACAAAGCTAAAATACGAGCTCGTTTAACAGCAATAGTCATTAAACGTTGTTGTTTCGAGGTTAATCTATTTATTCGTTTGGATAAGATTTTTCCCCGCTTGCTAATAAATCCGCAAAGTAAACTTATATTCTTATAATCAACAGTTTCTCCTGATCTAATTGGTGGCGAACGTTTACGAGAAGATCGCTCGGATTTGCCCATGGTTTGTTTCACGAACCTCCCCAATACTGCTTATTTTCCTATTTCTTTGTGAATAGTATGTTGATAACAATAAGGACAAAACTTTTTCAATTCCATTCGAGTAGGCGTATTTCGACGATTTTTCCGAGTAGTATATCTGGAAACACCCGAATATTTTTCATTACCGTTTCGGACACAACTAGTACATTCTGAAGTAATTGTTACTCTCACATTTTTACTCTCAGCCATAATTTTTTGAATCTTGAAAATACAAATGAGTTTCCGATCTTATGGCGAAAAATCTAATAATGAAAAATTTTAAGAAAAAACTTTTCATTATTAGTAATATTCAATAAGATTCTCTGTTTTTTCGATGAAGTCAAATTTTCAAACTCATCTTTTTCCCATCGAAACTTGATTCTTCAATAAGACTTAATTCAAATATTTATTTGGGAGTTTCCAACCAATAGGTTAACTCAAAAAGTGGTCAAACTCAAAATGGTAAAAGGGTATCCTTGGGGAAGAGGAAGAACTAAAGCATCCGGGGAAGAACGATTGATCTCTGTCGATAAACCAGCTGAAAATCCGAACCACAACGTAGCTACAACAGGCGCTGTGGAAAGATATGTTTTTACATCTTGCATTGCAAGTTCCTCCCCCTAAATCACTTTCTTCCGGCTTTCAGAAACTGGATTGAAAAGATTCTTACTAAATTTTGAAATATTCATTTTTCTACGAAGGTTCATATAAGTAAGTAATGACAGAGTAATAGAAATAAGCGAAATCTATTCTTTCTTACTAAATCTTTGAGACTTCTTAAGTGATTTATTAGTAATTAATTTTATTAAATTCTTTCCCGTGTACGTTACTATTTCCATTCTATCTCGACAAATCAGTAAAAAATATATAATAATTTATTTGAATTTCTATCTACTATTAAATAAATAAAAAATAAATAAATAGTATCAAATACGATCATCTCATCACTTAATTATTTGAATTCCAAGAATAATAATTATTTACGATGAATGGTTGTTCTCCAGTATAGTATCCCTCATCAAAAAGGATTTTATTGAACAAGTCACAAATCTTTTCATAGGGGAAATACAAAAGTTTCAATTTCAATGTTCTTGTATATAAGATTCCCTTGTTTTTAAGAATCCCATAAAAAAAAAGTTAAATTGTTATAATTATTTCATAACGGATTGCGATACAGGAAAGGACGATGAGGAAATAGGGATGGGACGATGTAGGCAAGAGGCTTTAAATAAAGTATTTAAATAAAGTACAATCCATCTTGTATGAAAGTTGGGAGGGATGTAGCGCAGCTCGGTAGCGCGTTTGTTTTGGGTACAAAATGTCGCAGGTTCAAATCCTGTCATCCCTAACCCGAATCTCATACGTATGAGAGATCTTCGAACGAATAGTTATTTGCGGAATACTAGTAATAAGTATTCAAGAAATAGTCAAGAAATAGGAGAGAATAAAAAAAGATTATCTCTCTATCCACGACCTCCTATGTGATGCAAAAAAAAAGCGCTCTTAGTTCAGTTCGGTAGAACGTAGGTCTCCAAAACCTGATGTCGTAGGTTCAAATCCTACAGAGCGTGATTTTGATAATAAAATTGAATTTGATGTGTTTTTTTTTTATTTTCCATAATCAAAATTTGAACTCAATTAGATTCATTGATAAAATAGCAAAATTTATCGATCAATTTGACCTCCCTAAGAAGGGAGGCAAGTGCGGGATGCTAAACGTAATCCAATCCTCGGTCAAAGATCCAATTGATCACCACGTCAGTATTGTGAATATGCAGTTACAAATAATCCAGCTGAAGTTGTTGGAATCGAACCTGATACGATTCCGGATGGCAAAGCTTCAACCGTTTCTTTCTGAGTTAACGAAGACAATATCTAACTTAGATAGTACCTAAGTTTACCGTGAATCTCAATAACCATCATCTGGCAGAAAATTTTCCTTGATTTCCCGTCATTATTTTCTAGATAAGTTTTATCTTATTTGAGCCAGTAAGTGGAACTAAAGCTGGAGTTAGAGCAGCCAATAGGAATACGAAGTAGCTAGGTATAATAGACATAGAAAAAACTTTGAATGGTGATAACGAATTTAGTATACACCCTTGTAGAGCAATTACCTAAATCTCTTTATGACCCAAAAAATAAAGATTAATTTGAAGTACAAAATATCCAATTGAAATTAATTAGAGATTCTTTCTTATATTCGTCATTACCCTTGCATAATAAGAATATGAAGAATATATGATTGGGAATGGGGGATATAAAAAAATACTTTTTCATAAGTAAAAAAAAAAAAAAAGAACTATATTCAAATAATCGTTATCCTAAATCACTTTTCATATTCGTATTGATTTCCAGTCCGTGAATTGATAAAACGATTCGGAAATCGCGTTCCTACTATATGATGATCTCCACGAATAGCGAAACGCTTTTATTTTCATTTTAAAGGTTCAATTAAAGTGAATTCTCATCCGATCCGATCACCTAGAATTACTATTTGTATTGCTTTCGCCAGAATTACATAGTATTGAAATGATTCAATTTTATCAATTGCATCAGTAATACGAACATAAAATTTGGATGATATTCTGGGGGAGGAATTTGTTGTTTGTTCCTCCCAAGGAAGGGAATATAGGCTTGTGCTTTGAATCGAGTATGGGATTTCACAGTCCCAGACCTGGCAACCGCCATTCCACATTGTACATTTTACCCTTGTTTGCATTCGACCCTAAAGAGAATAATTCTTACATTCATTATCTCCAACAATAAAGACTTTATGGAGCTTTTTTCCTTTAAACCCGTTATGATACTATTTTATTACGAATTGCTTTCGATCCAACTATTTTTTTCTCCAAAATAATTAATTCCTATCCCTATGCTATCGATATTGCTTCACAAACTATGAGGAAACAAAAATCTTATACAGTCGTAGGAAAAGCTTTATCCATCTCATGTTGGGATGCAGGAATTCAACATACCTAATCATAAATATCTTCGTTTGTATTTACCTCTAGACGAATACCCAGTAAGAGTAAGCCATTAATGTGAGGCTCGGGATCGCGGAAATGTTACCTTCTGTAAACTAACTCATAATGGCTCAAAGTTTCATTTCACAGATCTTTAATCTAACTAATTGTAATATTTACTGGGTCTTCCTTATTTGAAGAAACTATTGCATTGGGAATCGGCCGAAGAATGTTTTTTTGTTCGTAGGATAAATATTTGCTCTCTATTCACTTCACTTGTGCTACATCGGTGATCGTATTCTCTGTGTAATCCGTACGACCCAAATCCATGCGGAGTGAACATAATGTTGCGCGCACGCACAGGAGTTCCATATTCTACATGGAGGCTGGGCTGTAACACTCCCACTCTTTCTCCTGGAGCTGCATCAATCTCAAAAGGCTAGCTTTACATTTGTTCGTAACCCTAAAACCATAGTAATCCGTTGTAGTGGTTTTTCCCCCTATGACCCATACGTCCCAATGGTTCCAGTATTTAAAATTCATATAGGTTCTTTACGTTCAAAATCCTCTCATCTCAGGTCAGGTCGCGCAAAACGATCTCAAGTCACTGGGTTTTTTTGAATATTGATTAAGTTAGTCAAACAATGCTAATGAAATGACCAAATTATTCAATCTTATTCTTTATTTTTCCTTTCCTTTATTACCATTGAAAGTTAGTTGTCTTGCTGTGTCGGAAGAACGCTAGCTATACTGGTCCAGTATGCTTCAAAGATACCCTTGGTACAAGGTTGACAATCTAACAAGGTTTAAAGGAGATATCAGTAGATTCTATATCTTCCGGTTTCGATCCTCCATGATGGAATCAATTCCTCCTCGCGTCTACAAAGAATATATAACACGGAGCTAACCATGTCTGGGAATACGGGAGAGCGCCCTTTCGCCGACATTATTACCAGTATTCGGTACTGGGTGATTCATAGCATTACTATACCTCCCTTGTTCATTGCAGGTTGGTCATTCGTCAGCACAGGTTTGGCTTACGATGTGTTCGGGAGTCCTCGGCCAAATGAGTATTTTACGGAGAGCCGACAAGAGGTTCCATTAATAACCGGCCGTTTCAATTCGTTGGAACAAGTCGATGAATTTACTAGATCTTTGTAGGAGGTATCAATGACTATAGATAGAACTTATCCAATTTTCACAGTTAGATGGCTGGCCGTTCATGGACTAGCTGTACCTACGGTTTTCTCCCCAGGATCAATATCAGCAACGCAATCCATCCAACGATAAACCAACCTTATTTATCTGGAGCGTGAAGAAGCTACGACACAACCAAATCCGAATAAACAGAGTGTGGAATCAAATCGTACCAGCCTCTATTGGGGGTTGTTACTAATCCTTGTACTTGCTGTTCCATTTTCCAGTCACTTTTCTAATTAATAACGGTATAAACTTTCTTGCCTCATACGGAAAGATCCAAGATTCTAATTGTCCGTGACCGTCCATGTCTCGGAGTCATGACTACCCAATGGAATGTGAGGGGGAGTAGGATAAATGGCCAATACCACCGGAAGGATTCCCCTGTGGCTAATAGGTACCGTAGTTGGTACCCCTGTGATCGGTCCAGTAGGTATTTCTTTTCATGGCCCATACTCCGGATTAGGGTCATCCCCGTAATAATTGAATCAACTGGATAAATAAACCTGTATAAGAAATACTGTAATGCAAGGGTAGGTTAGTTCGCCCAGACTCAATAGATAACAAAACTTTGCTCATTTCGAGCAAAGTTTTATTAATAATAATTCATTTTTTGAGTCTTCCGGTTCCAATAAGAAATAATAAAGATTAACGAAATATAATAAGATTCCTGAGAATCTTATTATTCCATAAATTTATCTAATAATTTTAAATAAAATAAAAATCAATTGATAATATGTCATCACATCATTTAGTGATATTTTTATCATGCAGATAAATCTTTTAGCATCTTTCAAAAAAATTTGATTGATTTATCATAAGTTTTTCTTATCTTATTAAAATAAAAGAAAAATAATTTACGAATCAATAATCTTGCTAGAACAACAAATTACTATACTTTCTCAAAAATTGGATGTGGTGAATTACTATTCACTTGTGTAAAGGCCGAGATTATGCTATGGAAATTTCATGTTTTTAATATGGGATTTGGAACGTAATTTGGGCCAGGGAGAAGAACACCTTCGAAACGAGCCAGGGAGTTGGGACCCTATGTGTTTCTGCAATAAACAACATAAGCCTTTTTTATATACCATTCATCTGTTTTCCACTCTTTATAAGATAAGCTAGAAGAATTCTCAGAAGGATACGCAGAACATATTCTCTTGGTAATTGGTGAACAAGGTCAAAAGGATCACGGGCTTCCTGTACCTCAATATGAAAATCGACTTCGATTTTTTGGGGGGAAGAATATGGTGATATTTCTAAGGGTTCGTCCGTCTCTCCTCCATACGTTACGTCTGTCGATCTGTTTCAGAATATTATATTCTTGGTAAGAACAAAGGTCATTCTCTTCAAGTAATAGAAGAGCTTTATGATATGTTTTCCGAAATAGAAAAAGTTTTTTGATCTATAATAATTTTATTTTATCTTGAGAGATATTATAAATAAACAGATAAGGAAGATTCTTTTATAGTATAGTATCTAAAATATAAATATATGGGGAATAAATAAGACCATTCTTCGGCAAGCTGATATGCTATGTCTTAATGCTTGCTGAGTCACCCCTCCCGAAATGCATATTTTGATGTGGTATCCCCAATAATTTATAGTAGTAAAGGAAAGGGATAATGATATTCCAAACTGACTCTCAGTTTCTGAAGAAACCGTTACCATACATATTATACTAATGTATAGAAACTAAAATTGATGATCTCATTACACATTAGCAATCGATATAAGAAATGAAATGGAAATTCTACTGATCAGACGCTTCAGTTAAGTTTCGAACAATATATAAACTGAACCTAAAAATTCATTTTAGCTAATTGGACTTTTTCAAATTGTTTCTTTTTAAGTACTAGGAATATCTGTGCTAAAACAACCGATGCGAGAAATAACAAAAGACCTTGAGCACGTAACGGATCCTGAAGTACTATTTCCGCATCTCCCTGACCAAACCCACCTACATTAGGATTATTAGTTAATGGTTGATCAATCTTAATTAATTCACCTTCCGAAATAATGAGTTCTGGTCCTGGGGGTACAATATCAACCACCGGACGGCCGTCCAATGTATTCTCAATCGTTATTTCATACCCACCTTTCTCTCTACGTAATATTTTGCTTACCTTACCCGTGGTTGAAGCATTATAAACCGTATTGTTGCTTTTGCTCCCATCGGGATAAATTTGTCCCCTTCCCCTATTACCACCCACATATATAGGATATTTCAAAAAATAAGCTTCTTTATTAGTAGCAGGGTCTGGTGAAAGAATGGGAAACACAATCTCACTGTATTTTCCACCCGGAACAGGACCTATTACCAGAATATTTTTTCTATCAGGACGATAAGTCTGAAAATAAAGATTACCCATTTTTTCTTTAATCTCGGGGGGAATACGATCAGGAGGAGCTAATTCAAATCCTTCAGGTAAGATAAGAACAGCTCCCACGTTCAAAGCCCCTTTCTTACCATTAGCAAGTACTTGTTTTATTTGCGTATCATAAGGGATTTTAACAACTGCCTCAAATACGGTATCCGGGAGTACAGATTGTGGAACTTCGATATCCACAGGTTTTTCAGCTAAGTAACAATTGGCACATACGATACGTCCAGTTGCCTCTCGAGGGTTCTCGTAACTTTGCTGTGCAAAAATTGGATATGCTTCCGGGATAGATGGCCAAGCTATTGTAGTCATTATGATCAAGATCGGAATCGATCGAGTCACCAACTTTATCATCCAATCATAAGTAATTTTTTTCTGCATGGTTCGATTATTTGTTCTAAATATTTCCACGAGTTGGGTGCCTTCAACATCCCAGTTGTTACAATAGCTACCTGTGCCCGCAACTCCGCCATTATAGTAACAATAAAGGTGGAAAATGAAAAGTGTATATATACTTCTATTCTCTATTCTCAATTGATTCGAAATGGAAATAGCCGGCAATTCATTCTGTTCTGGGGTAAAAAAAAAAATACTATTCTCATCAAGTAAGACCAATAATAAAAACAACCTTTTTTATTCATTCGTTGTATGATGAGTGGCTACGATCGAAGGAGATATACGATTTGAATGACGGGAAATCCAATGTTTAAAAACTGTATCTGAAATGACTGGAAAGGTTGAAACAAAGCAGGATACTATATGTTTGTTACGAGCGAATCCTAAATGTGATAAAAAAGAATCTATGTATATTTCCCAACCATGAGGCGAATGGAACCCAATACGTGGATCGGTGAATAAAGGAATGGAGAAAGCTTTCATTGTATCACTCAAGCTATAAAATAATTCTTGAATCCAGGGATTGAGAACAGCGAGCCTCTCTCCATCCAGAATGAGCAAGGCACTTAGAGTAGCAAAATAGATTATATCTGTTAATGGATGCGGAATAGCCTGAATACTCTCTTCATTGTGCATCGTTACTAATTGAATTGTTTTTTCATGAATCTTCATATTGAGATCTTGTGATTGAGCTTTTAGAGAATTTAACATCATTTTATCTGACCGAAGGAGTTCTTCCACTTCCCGGAGTCTCTCTAAGGCTCTCTCTTCCCGGAAAAAATTAGTAAAAATTTGAGATTGGTAAGTATTCCACCAATTTTCAATCCGAGGTTCCAAAAACCATCCTTTTAAGAAGATTGAAATTCCGCAAGGAATAAGTATTGAACATCCAATATATTGTAGAGGGGCTAGTGTTTGATACTTAGCCAATTGGAATTCATGAAGTACTAAGGAACTTGACTGACCTATCAACCCTGTTTGGAATCCAGACGAAGTACGAGTTATGGAACGAGGTACAAGACCTATAGATTCATAAGCTACCGTGGTGATTATCGAATCTTTTGACTCCGAGAAGGATAATCTTTTTTCCGAGGTATCCTCCATTTTGGGCAGGGAAGAAAGAAGGGAATAATATCGTTTCCAATTATCTGGATCATTCGGAGTTGCCTCAATCCAAGCTAATTTTCTATTCATTTGTTCGATCTTATTCGACTCTCTCCTAAATAAGTCACTTGAAATAATAGAATTTTTATTTTGAAAGTTTCTATAATCAAAAAATCTTTTTTTTTTCAAATGTTTTCTTAATTTTTTTGAAGCTCTTGGCTCTCGAGGAGTAGAGAGGAAAAATGGAATATTCGACATATTATAAAGATTTGATTCTGGTAAAATGCAAAACCGTTGATCAACAAAAACCGAATGTGGATCAATAAAAATAGAAAATCCTTTTGATATAATTGATCTCAATTTATTCAAAAGATTTAGTGGATGAATGCTAATTTTACATTCTAAAACACTCCAATATATTATGAATACGGAGTTATTTAATTCCGTATTCATATGTGAAACGATAGCTTGCCGAGGGTGTCTCGAATATAAAATCGAACATTTATAGGACAAATAATCTTTTTTGATATGCCGTATTCGCTTGCTAGCTTTATAAGCTCCTTCTAAAGAACGAGAAGGCACATTTGAGAACCACTGAAGAACTTCTGATTTCAAATTCGTGAGTGCTACTTATACTTCGACGAGAGGGAACCGCATAAGAAAGACCTTTTTGAATTCCTGAATTTCATCTTTCTACATTTTTATTATTTGTTATTCAACAACTAAAAAAAATATCCATTTCATTTCTTTGGGGTTCATTTTCAAGTCTCTCGATCGATACGCGCAAGAAACGAGCCGACTCGGCAGCTTCTTCTTCCATATCTCCCAAGGTTAAGTGTTCGTCGGTACGAGTCAAAGGAATATCCTGCCGACCTTTTACTTTCGTGTGGGTAGCACGCCGAGGATAAATACCTTCTTTAACTTCCACTCGTATCGCTTGGATATCTTTCATGGAAAATCGAATACGAATCCGACGATTTTCTCCGGGAAATCCCCAACGAGAAAGATAAACAACTCCTTCTCGTTTGTCAAATCGATTATAACCACTACCTGCATTCCGTGAAGTGGTACACCATAAATAGGAGCCGGAGAACGGACCTGCAATACCGTGGAAACACATTACAATCCCTTGTGGGACAAAAAGAATTTGCTGAGATAATAACGAGAAGGGTGTCAGATCCTTACCGAGATAACTGGAGATTCCAACCAGAAAGAATCCCAATGCACCCAACGAGACGATGCGGGCCCGACAAAAATTGCTTATTCTTCGAGACCCTGCTATAGGTTCCACCCTAAGCCATTCGGATTGCCAATTCGTAACAGAGTCTCCTGGATCTTTCTTATCTTGCTGAATGTCATGAGACAGAAATAGCGGGAATGATAGGACAAAATAGCAGATTTCAATTTCTTGTTCTAGAGGTCATTTATTTTTCCTCGACTATATATATATCGATCAATATAAAAAGACTTTTCTTATCGTATTATTATTACAGAGAGATTTTTTTTCAAGAAAAGTCTTTTCGTTTCTTCATACAAGAACTAATATCCGATGTATGCTCTCCCTGAAAGAAAATAAATTTGAACTCGTTGCGGATGAAGAAACAAGAGATTCTTCAAATTCGTTCAAAATGTTTTTACCATACTTGTTCGAACAAGAAATAAAGACATTCTTTCATTCTCAAATCTAGAAAAATATATCGATAAGATTATATTAGATCAAATTTTATACAATCTCGTCCTCCTCAATATATACGAACAAAAGGGCCATTGCAATCGCTGGAAAAACTAAACCTACTAGGGGCACGGAAATGGAATGTGAGTAAGAAGCTGCTGTCGTAAAAAAATCACCTTAAATAATATATATGTTTTTTTTTTTGTAGGAACAAATAGGGAAACTAATTATAACTCTCTCGTGAGAGAGATTTATGAAAAATTATGTTTCTTCTCTATTGAAGATTTTGATTAATAATTCTCTGGAAAATTATTCTTGATTCAATGTTTTTTTTATCAAATCCAAATTGAGTTAAATATCTTCCCATTAGAATTAGAATATTAACACTTAAATAAGATTGTATTAGTGTTATAATCTCTTCGTATACGAAGAGATTATAACACTTAAGTGACGAAAGAATGGAATAAAAACCGATTTGATAAATAAAAAAATCTTTGGATGGGGATTAACTGATGATAGGGGATGAAAAACAGCAGTGGATCGAAGAAAAGACAGAAGTAATAATTATCTAGAATAATAATTATCACGTTCTTTACAGGGAGCTGAATCATAACCATAAGATTTGATTTTTTTACCTGGCAAATAAAAGGTTACGTAAAACAATCAATTAAATTAAGCCATGATCAAATAAAGATTCAGCTTTAACTGTTAGATATTCTATGGCGTAATGAATGTGGTTTCGATTACTCTTTAGACTGCGAATGCAACGCATGCTTTAGGTCCGGCAATAAATAATGAATGGAATAATATCTCCCAACATACCGAAACTCGCGGTAGTTTCACCAGTTGATGTAAGAATTACTATAATAAATTTTTCTATGCTTGATGAATATATGGAGCAGAAGGAATCTTAGCCATTTGCGTTGAACTCAAAATTTATCCTTTTCTTATGTACACACTCCCTCACACAACAATTAAATTAATGGTATAAATATTCTGGTAACGTATTTGATAGGGCACCCTTTCACCTACCATGGGGCCCGCCCAAACGACTTCCCATGCCCTTTCAATTTAATCATACTAAACCGAATAACATCGGTTGAACCTTGTTCGTTTTTAATAAAAAGTGATAGAGATTCTTGTAAGAATCTCTATCATAGAATCTAATAAAATATCGAGTCGTCATGCTTTTGAGATGCCGGGTGCCACGATCAAACGAAGGTTCAATTCTTTCTCTTTCTGTACCACTCATTCCCGGATGATTATCCACGTTCTTCACGAATTATGATGCGCGCGTCTATTTTGTCTCGAGTCGTTTGAAGCATTTTTGTTCTTACGACTGTCACACAATCCGTGATCCTCTATTAATAGTCTCAACTTCTATATAGTTTTTGTCTATATTCGTATTTGTATAATCTTCTTTTTCATAAATTTTGATAGTTATAGGGTTTATAATTGATTCATTTAATCTGCGCTTGTTTTCAAACCAATTTTTTGAAAACTCTCTAACAATAAAATATATATATTCGCGCTTTGCAAGTTTTTCTATATCTCCCATTAAAAAGGTCGACTATACAAATTCAAAACTGATCTAATAGAAAAAATATGATTTTGCATTGTTAATCCGAGATAGAATGATTAAATACAAAAACGTAATTATTAAATTGGATGCTTGCTTGAATGGTAATCACCCATCTTTTATGATTGATGGTACGATAGAACTCTTTCCCGGTTATCCAATGGAATCCATTCAGATTGGAAAAACAATTTGAATAAGGAAAAACTATGATTTTTTGGTTAGAAAAAATTATATGTTCCAATATCGAATATAGAAATAGTATATACATATTCTTTTTCGGTGGGCTAAAAGGGATTTGAACCCTTGACTTCATGGTTCAGAACCATGGGCTCGGATCCACCGAGCTGCAAACCCTATTGAAATGGGATGGAATCTTGACTGAAAAACTCAGTTTTTTAGTGATTCTCCTAAGATAAGATTCAGTTATTGTTTTTTATCCTTTAAATAGGAAGAATATGTTTTTCTATTCTTCCTTCACCTTAATCTCTTTCCAAAGATTAGGGTGAAAGAAAAATGAATCAACTAGTGAAACTAACTAAATTACAGTGTGTCAATCGTCTCAAATTCAAACTTGATTTCTTTCCATACTTCGCAAGCAGCAGCTAGTTCAGGACTCCATTTACAAGCTTCGCGAATAACCTCATTACCTTCACGAGCAAGATCACGTCCTTCGTTACGAGCTTGTACACAAGCTTCTAAAGCAACTCGGTTAGCTGCTGCACCTGGTGCATTCCCCCAGGGGTGTCCCAAAGTTCCACCACCGAATTGTAATACAGAATCATCTCCAAAGATTTCGGTCAGAGCGGGCATATGCCAAACGTGAATACCCCCTGAAGCTACAGGCATAACACCGGGCATAGATACCCAATCTTGGGTAAAATAAATACCACGACTTCGGTCTTTTTCAATGTAGTCGTCACGAAGTAGATCAACAAAACCTAAAGTTACTTCACGTTCCCCCTCAAGTTTACCCACCACAGTACCGGAGTGAATGTGATCCCCACCGGACATACGCAATGCTTTAGCTAATACACGGAAGTGAATACCATGGTTTCTCTGTCTGTCAATAACAGCATGCATTGCACGGTGAATGTGAAGGAGTAGACCATTGTCCCGACAATAATGGGCTAAACTAGTATTTGCAGTAAAACCTCCTGTCAAATAGTCATGCATGACAATAGGCGCTCCCAATTCTCTAGCAAATACCGCCCTTTTTATCATTTCCTCACATGTACCTGCGGTAGCATTCAGGTAATGACCCTTAATCTCACCCGTTTCCGCTTGAGATTTATTAATAGCTTCTGCTACGAATAAGAAACGGTCTCTCCAACGCATAAACGGTTGAGAATTTACGTTTTCATCATCTTTAGTAAAATCAAGTCCACCACGAAGACATTCATAAACTGCTCTACCGTAGTTTTTAGCGGATAAACCTAATTTCGGTTTAATAGTACATCCCAACAAAGGACGACCATATTTGTTCAATTTATCTCTTTCAACTTGGATACCGTGAGGTGGACCTTGGAAGGTTTTGGAATATGCAGGAGGAATTCGCAAATCTTCCAAACGTAGAGCTCGTAAGGCTTTAAATCCAAATACATTACCTACAATGGAAGTGAACATGTTAGTAACAGAACCTTCCTCGAACAGATCCAAAGGATAAGCTACATAGGCAATATATTGATTTTCTTCTCCAGCAACGGGTTCGATGTCATAGCATCGACCTTTGTAACGATCAAGGCTAGTAAGTCCATCGGTCCAGACAGTGGTCCATGTACCGGTGGAAGATTCAGCAGCTACTGCGGCTCCTGCTTCCTCAGGCGGTACTCCGGGTTGGGGAGTCATTCGGAATGCTGCCAGAATATCGGTATCTTTGGTCTTATAATCAGGAGTATAATAAGTTAATCTGTAATCTTTAACGCCAGCTTTGAATCCAACACTCGCTTTAGTCTCCGTTTGTGGTGACGTGGGTCCCTCCCTACAATTCAATTGATAACTCTTGCAAGGATAAGGTCTGCTCGACAAATGCTCAAAATTTTTGCAAGACAATGAATAGAATATCCGTCCTACTATACTTGCCTATCTTCGGGCGGAGATACTTCCCCGATGGTGAAACACTACCATTGTATATTGTTCTTGATATGTGATGCAACCTTTTCGCTTTAATTTTAGTGAGATCTTCATCTTAGTAAGTCTTTTTTTTTTTTTTCTCATTTGAAAATTGAATACTTTAATTTCTTTCTATTCTCATCAACCAACCAGTTTAACACTTAAGAGGTTCTGGGTCAATCTGGGTAAGACTCAGGAAGAAACTTGAACAGAATCCGCACCTCCTATATCAAAAGTATTTTCTTCCAGATTATGAATAATAAATTAATTGGGCATTATCTTCTGTTTCCGTGGGTATATCATTGGTGTAAGTGGTGCAGAAAGGAGCTGCTCCCCCTTTCATCCTCTTTCCTCAAAAAGTAATTGATATCTACGCAAATATTTGTTTGGAAACAAACATTTCAGCGAAGAAAAAAAAAAGAAAAAAGCTAATTAGTCTTTATGATCGAAATTCCCATTCTACATAGAATTCCGTGAAATTTTCACCTAAGAATAGAATAGAATAGAAAGAACTCTCTTACACTTATTGGGAGTATGAGCTAGAATAGAAATTGACTAATTTATATTGAATCTGAATAGGTAAGGCGAGATGTAAGTGTAACTTTATTCATTCATTATTAACCGATCGACTTGATACCAAGGATCTTTATCAGTAAAATCAGCAAACAAATTTAATACTATTGGAATCTCATGAAAAAAAATCCTCTTGCTTTTGGGGTTTCCGCACTTGTTGACAGGAATGTAGGACACATTACTCAGATTATTGGTCCAGTCTTAGATGTGGTTTTTCCTCCAGGTAAGATGCCCAATATTTATAACCCTTCAATAGTCAAAGGCCAAAATCCGGCTGGTCAAGAGATTAGTGTTACTTGTGAAGTACAACAATTATTGGGAAATAATAAGGTTAGAACTATAGCTATGAGTGCTACGGATGGTCTAACTAGAGGAATGGAAGTTATTGACACAGGAGCCCCTCTAAGTGTGCCGGTTGGTGAAGCTACTCTTGGACGAATCTTTAATGTTCTTGGAGAACCCGTTGATAATTCAGGTTCCGTAGATGCTAGCACAAAATTTCCTATTCATAGACCTGCTCCAGCCTTTACACAGTTAGATACTAAATTATCAATTTTTGAAACAGGAATTAAAGTAGTAGATCTTTTAGCTCCTTACCGTCGTGGAGGAAAAATTGGATTATTTGGAGGAGCTGGGGTGGGAAAAACAGTACTAATCATGGAACTGATCAACAACATTGCTAAGGCTCATGGAGGTGTATCCGTATTTGCTGGAGTGGGAGAACGTACCCGTGAAGGGAATGACCTCTACATGGAAATGAAAGAATCAAAGGTGATTAATGAACAAAACATTTCAGAGTCAAAAGTAGCCTTAGTCTATGGTCAGATGAATGAATCACCAGGAGCTCGTATGAGAGTTGGTTTAACTGCTCTAACCATGGCCGAATATTTTCGAGATGTTAATAAGCAAGACGTACTTCTATTCATTGACAATATCTTTCGTTTCGTTCAAGCAGGATCTGAGGTTTCTGCTTTATTAGGTAGAATGCCTTCTGCTGTGGGCTACCAACCAACCCTCAGCACAGAAATGGGTTCTTTGCAAGAAAGAATTACTTCCACAAAGGAGGGATCTATAACCTCCATCCAGGCAGTTTATGTACCTGCGGACGATTTGACTGACCCTGCCCCTGCTACAACATTTGCACACCTAGATGCTACTACTGTACTATCGAGAGGATTAGCTGCCAAAGGTATTTATCCGGCTGTAGATCCTTTAGATTCAACTTCTACTATGCTTCAACCTTGGATTGTGGGCGAACAACATTACGAAACTGCGCAGGGAGTTAAGCAAACTTTACAACGTTATAAAGAACTTCAAGACATTATAGCTATTCTTGGACTCGATGAATTATCGGAGGAGGATCGTTTAACTGTAGCAAGAGCACGAAAGATCGAACGTTTCTTATCACAACCTTTTTTTGTAGCAGAGGTCTTTACCGGTTCTCCGGGAAAATATGTTACTCTCGTAGAAACGATCAAAGGGTTCCAAATGATTCTTTCCGGAGAATTGGATGGTCTCCCCGAACAAGCTTTTTATTTGGTAGGTAATATTGATGAAGCTACCGCGAAGGCTGCAACCTTACAAGCATTTGGAGAGTGAATAAAATGACCCTAAATCTTCGTGTAATGGCTCCTAATCGAACTGTCCGGAATTCAGAAGTTCAAGAGATCATTCTATCTACCAACAGTGGTCAAATTGGCGTATTACCTAATCACGCTCCACTTCTTACAGCTTTGGATATAGGAATTATGAAAGTACGTCTCGATGGGCAATGGTCTACTATGGCGTTAATGGGCGGGTTTGCTATGATGGACGATAATCAAATAACTATATTGGTAAATGAGGCGGAAGAAGCTACAGAGATCGATCCTGAAGAGGCTCGAGAGGCTTTCCAAAAAGCTCAGACTGACCTGGCTCGGGTTGAAGGTAGAAAACAAACAATTGAGGCTAATTTGGCGTCCAAAAGAGCTAAAGCACGGTTAGAAGCTATCAATACTACTTTTTCTTCTGCTTCTAATTAAACTACTCTTTAGTAAGTTTAAACTATTTTTTAGTAAGTAACGGAGAGAAATGGATTTCCAAAAACAAAACCTTTCTCTTTCTACTAAAAAAAATTACTTTTTTACTAAGAGATTGATTATTAAAACTTATTAGGTGCTATTTGATCCTTCAATAGAATCTAATAAGTTTTACCTACTATTGGATTTGAACCAATGACTCTCGCCGTATGAAAGCGATACTCTAACCGCTGAGTTAAGTAGGTCATCTTCATTGTAACCACTGTTGCACTTATAAGCAACAACACGGTTTTGGCAATAATCCAATAAGATTTGTTAAAGCATTTTATATGATGCAATATCCACCTTGACAGAAGTTAATAGATAAAGCTATTATCTGAATGGAAGAAAAGGGCTATAGCTCAGCGGTAGAGCGCCTCGTTTACACGTGCGCCAATGCCTCTCAAAAAATGTTTATCGATTCATTCGATTCGCATAAGAGATCTTATGTGAAATATCTATGTCTTACTCTATCGATCCAGGAGAACAGTAGCATGACAAAAAATTGGGATTGAAGTTTATCACTTAGATTCACAATTTAGTTAATGTTGATATGGTAAAATCCTATTTTATTCAATGCTAAGCATGATGGGGACAATACGAGGACCCCAAGATATTCTATTTTCGTTCTATGAACTTAAAGGTGTATAGAGTCTCATACTCTTTCCTCGAACAATAGAAACTCTTTTTGAGTAAATCAAAGCCATGCTGGGAAATCAGGCAGACCTACGTCAACACGATAAACTTTTTGAAAGACTTTGGGATTGCTTGGGGAAATTTCTTTAAGCACGCGGAGCCATCCCGTTATCTCTTTGGAAGAAGAAAGGATGGCAGACCAACTAATCCTTTCCTTGGTTGATGGAAGAGCCCAATGCGAGAAAGATGCATGTTGGGTTCCTAAAGCAGTTCAAAGCATATTCTCTAGGAAGAACAAGATTGAGCTGTTTCACCGAGAATGTCTACGGTTCGAATCCGTATAGCCCTACACCCTCTCTTCACTAGGTTCGGTATGGTACCTATAACCCATTATGTAAATGGTAATTCTTCCCGATCTCCGTAATATACCCAATTATTTCACAGTTATAGAAATTTATATAAAATTAAATTAATAGGAATTTATAGTTGAGGAGAAGGAAAGGAGAGAATCTTTAGAAATACCGAAGCAGTTTTTTCTTATCCATCAAATTTGATCCGAGGTATTTTTTTTTTTTTTTTTATCTCGAGTAATGAATAATAGGATAATAAGACTCTCTTTGTTCTGAAAGACCAAAATCGATTTGGTTTTTTCGGTAAGGAATATTAGATTATTTCTCAATGATCTTTACAGTATAAATCATAGTCATTTTCGAATGGTTGTGGCCGAGTTGCGTGGTTAACCAATAAAATAAGGTATGTATATGAATATATTTCAACCTTTCTCTATTCTTCCCCAATGTTAAAACCTCATGATGAATATAACGTGTCGAGGAAGCAGCTTAACAGGTGGTACTTATAGGGAAATGTCCTGCCGACATCACCGATCCCGTTGTTCATTCCATTCAGCGCCAAAAGCTCTTGGAAAGGCAAATTCGCGCAATACCGGATCGTTACCATACAAAAAAAGTCGCCTCTTCGTTTATCTGATTAATTGTTCGGTATGGTAAGTTGCGAAACAATTACACTTGCACGGGGCGCCGTCAAGAATATCACAAAGATACACATAGGTTGGGTAAACTATTGAAGTAACTGAAAATTAAATAAATAGATCGATCGATAGAATTTTCGTATTCTATATGCTGCATGGTCCCACTCAATTAACGATCAATAAAATTTAAACAAGGGGATATATAATATATATATGTATAGTGAATACTCCGTTTATTCATTCTTTGATAGGGATTCAATCGATAAAATCGACAATCCCATATAGTTCTATTTCACGGGAGTGTGTTCATGTTCTCAATCCCGAAATACAATTTTTTCTTGCTATTTTTACCAATAGCTAGCCTGATTCCCCTGGTAGCTTTTCCAATTTCCGGTGCTTTAGCACCTGTTAGTAAAGGACCAGAAAAGTTTATTAGTTACGAATCAGGTATAGAACCTATGGGAGATGCTCGGATCCAATTCCAGATTCGTTATTATATGTTTGCTCCAGTTCCTGTTACTCCCGATGTTGAAACAGTTTTCCCTTATCCATGGGCTATGAGTTTTCGCGAATTGGGTATACCTGCTTTCATCGAAGCTTTCATTCCTGTTATTATTCCAATCGTTGGTTCGGTTTATGCACGGCGGAGAGGAGCATCGGAATGGTCTTAACCTACAAATATTTTAGCTGTAAAAATAAAATTGATAATTTTAATTTTATAAAGCCAGTGATAAATTCAATAGATTCGTCTTTATTTGATCGGACAACTCCAAATTCGATTGTCTTAACTACTTTTAATGATCTTCCGAATCGGGCTAGGCTTTCCAGTTTATGGCCACTTCCCTATGGTACCAGTTGTTGTTTTATTGAATTTGCCCCGTTAATTGGTTCACGATTTGATTCCGATCGCTATGGTCTGGTGCCAAGATCCAGTCCCAGACAAGCTGACCTCATAATAACGGCTGGCACCGTGACCATGAAAATGGCTCCTTCTTTAGTAAGGTTGTATGAACAAATGCCCGAGCCCAAATATGTAATTGCTATGGGAGCATGTACCATTACGGGAGGTATGTCCAGTACAGATTCTTACAGCACTGTTCGCGGAGTAGATAAATTAATTCCCGTAGATGTTTATTTACCGGGTTGCCCACCAAAACCAGAGGCTATTATAGATGCTATAGTGAAACTTCGTAAAAAAGTAGCTCGGGAAACGCATGAATATGAAACTAAGCTTGAACGGGGAAATAGATTCTTTACTTCAGATCATCAGTTTGAATTTATATCCAATATTCGTACTGGGGGATATAATCAACGGTTACTTCGTCGGTTTCCCGAAACTCAATTGGACCCTTTTTCAGAAATACTTCCCGAAACAACTGAAATACAAGAGTTAAGTATCTTTCCAAGGATTAATGAATAAGAGAGCGATCTGATACGAAAGAACGAGCCATCAAAAATTTTACTCTAATTAATACGTTGGATTTTTCTACAAATACTTCTACAGATAATGAAATGTAGGGCCGATTATCAGCTTGGCTAACCAAACATAGGTTAGCTCATAGATCCTTGGGTTTCGATTACCAAGGCATAGAGACTTCACAAATTAAATCCGAGGATTGGCCTTCTGTAGCTGTCGCTCCATACGTTTATGGTTCCAATTATCCTCGTTCTCAGTGCGCTTATGATGTGGCTCCAGGGGGGCTATTGGCTAGTGTATATCATCCAACGAGAGTACAAGATGATGCAGATCAACCTGAAGAATTATGTACAAAAGTTTCTATTTCGAGAGAAGACCCTAGAATTCCCTCTGTCTTCTGGATCCGGAAAAGTGCCAATTTCCAGGAACGGGAATCGTATGATATGCTGGGAATTATTCATGAAAGCCATCCACGTCTTGAACGTATATTGATGCCCGATACCCGGATTGGTTGGCCTTTACGCAAGGATCATATTGTGCCTGATTTTTACGAGCCACAGGATTCTTTTCAGATAAAAATAATAAAGATTTTTGCGATGACTTGACTATTCTTCCGATTAATAATATCTTATTGTTTCTCAAATAGGATTATTTGAAGATCCGGAGGTTCTTGCTAGTAGCACGGCATGGTCCCATCCACTTGCAACAACAAAGACCTCCCTTCTTATATAAAAAGGATCTTGATTCAATTATGCATGATCAAAGATCACGCATTCTATGCAAAAATAATATTTGACATATATTCATTCCGAAAAAAGATTCCATTTATTCAATAAAAACCTTATTTTTCCAATTGATCCTTGCGTAAAGGCGTTGATATGGGATAGAGACATACGCTGGGACTAGGAAGGAACGAAACAACATACGTACCGATGGATTCTTTCCCCATAAAAAAATGATCATACTTTCAAGGTAGTGAAATTATCACTATTTATAGTATGCATGCCAGGAACCAGATTTGAACTGGTGACACGAGGATTTTCAGTCCTCTGCTCTACCGACTGAGCTATCCCGGCTCCACCTTTCCCCACCTTTCCGTCCGAAAGCTCATTTGTAACCAAGCGAATGAATCTTAAATCCCAACCTTAATCGGTTGGGGATTTTTATGCTCAATCCCCCCCCAAAAAAAAAATCTTATCTATTATAGGGTGGGCGGGGAATTATAGTATAGATAGAAAAAGCAACTGATAAACAAATCTTTAATGGTTCGGTATAAGTTACTCTTCATCTACTCTCCATTATATTATTATTACATAAAATGTAATTCAATTGCAATCTTTTATTACGCAAAATAGACTTTAATCGCAATCTTTTTAAGTTTGTTTTTTTTATAAAAGGGGTTTGCCGGTTGGTTCTCGGTCGCCTCCTTATCCCATTACGAATCCCATTATGAAACGAAAAATATGATACTGTTCAACTTTATTTGTTGGCTATTCCCTACTATAGCTATGGGAATTCTTTCCACCGAAAGTATCAAATCCCAATATTGAATTGGATATTTAATTTGGAATAAATCAAACTTTCTCTGAGGATAGAGGGACTTGAACCCTCACGGCCTATAAAGCCAACGGATTTTCTTCTTACTACAATTCACATTGTTGCTGAGATTAGCATGTAAAATCGGACTCTATCTTTAACCTCGTCCAGTCATCCACCATTAAGATTGATCCGTTAGATATTAGATAAAAAATATCTTTTAGAAAAATAAATATATTGAATGACGAATGACCCTCGAATTTTAAATCAACTTAAGCATCTTATTGTTGATCAGACAATAACATGATCTGAGTATGATCTATGATAGTATCTTTCACTTCTTCCTCTTCAAGAATAGATGAAACATTATATCATATAATCCATATCTATATGATTTATTTTATAGATACGGTATTGAGGATCACTCGTTGGGATAGCTTCCATCGAGTCTCTGCACCTATCCCGTTCGTTCATGAAACGAAACAACGGAATTTGGCTCAGGATTGCCTATTGTTTCCACCGAGGTTCCCCTGAATCTGAAAACTATCACTTAGTAAGTTCCTATACTAAGGCTCAATCCAATCAAGTCCGCAGCGTCTACCAATTCCGCCATAACCTCCTCCGTTCTGAAAGAATAAGAATGAAGCATATTATATTATATTATATTATATTATATTCCATGTTTTATTTCTGTAGTTTCACCAAAACTTATTTATTGAACTATAAATAAAAGTATATCTTTCTATGTTTAATATTATTTACCGTGACCAGAGATAATTATAGCCTTTTTCCAGTTTTCATGCAATGTTCGTTCCTACCTGAATTGAAAAAATAAAGATTTTTTTTATCAATATTGATTCAGATTTTATCATTGTCACAATTCTTTAAATTCAGTTATGCTTAAATACAATCTGTGTTATTGAGTCTGAATACAACCTATATCATTCGTTGAATTATGGAGGTTAAATAGCTATTTATTATGGATATTATTTAAAAGTATTTGTTCCTCACATAGCGTAATTCTTTTCTTTTTAATAAAGCCTGCTTAGCCCAGACAGAGGTTAGAGTACCGCACTTGTAATGTAATATGATGGTCATCGGTTCGACTCCGATAGCTGGCTCTTCCTTTGTCATTTCTCCCCGTCTCTCTCATTATTCTAATTATTCGGAAAAATAAAAGAATGGGGATGATTATTCATTTCTTTCCATTTGTTTGTTTATTGAATCTCTGTTAAGATATTCTCTAGATATGAGAGAGATCAATAATTGGATATGAAAATAATAATTAGGGAATCGAGGAGGAACAAATTGGAATAATCTCTAATGAAAAGATTTGATTCTTTCCGGTAAAAAAAAAAAAAAAATAAAGATTTCTTCAGATTAAATTAAACATTTGTTTCATCACCGGATAGTTTATGTATGCTATCCCCCTTTCATCAATTTTTCTTGCAAAACAAGGAGTTCCTACGTCCCGTTACCGAGGACCCCGCGTAAAAATAATACGCCGTCTGGGGAGGTTACCAGGGCCAACTCAGAAAACGCACAAAAAAAAGCCTGATTTTATTAACAGATCTACTTCTAGTAAAAAAGCCTCTAAATATCGTGTTCGTTTGGAGGAGAAACAGAAGTTGCGTTTTCATTACGGATTAACCGAGCGACAATTACTTGAATATGTTCGTATTGCTAGGGGAGCCAAGGGCTCAACAGGCCAAGTATCATTACAATCACTCGAAATGCGTTCAGATAATATCATTCTTGGATTGGGTATGGCTCCTACCATTCCCGGAGCAAGACAAATGGTTAACCATAAACATATTATGGTCAATTATTGTACAATAAACATACCAAGTTATCGTTGCAAACCCAAAGATATTATTACTATGAGGAATCGGCCAAAATCTCAAGCTATGATCACAAGAAATAGAGATTCCTCTCGTAAATATAAAAAACCGAATCATTCAACTTTCCATTCATCACAAAATATAGGATTAGTTAATCAGATAATAGATCGTGAATGGATTGATTTGAAAATTAAGGAATTGCTAGTTGTGGAATATCATTCTCGTCAAGCTTAAAAAAAAAAATGCTTGATGTTTTTATAGGTTTTTATAGAGAATATTCGGGTTTCCAATGGTAATTCTTCAGATAGAAAAAATTGCTTTATGGGGATTCGGATCTCTTTTTATTGTTCCCATACCATATGTTTTGTTTGTTCTACCACGAATCAATTACTAATCAAAGTTCCATTATATATTATGGATCGAATTAGAGATATTCCCATTCTATCCAAATAATGATATAAAACACAATTCAAAAAGATTTTTGTATATTAATGAATAATGTATCTCAAAGAATCGAGGTGTGAATACGGAAAGAGAGGGATTCGAACCCTCGGTAAGCAAAAGCCTACATAGCATTTCCAATGCTACACCTTAAACCACTCGGCCATCTTTCCTTTTTCTATGGTACTTCTCCAGTTTAATCCATATCTTTATAAGATAACAAGATCCTTTTAGTAATTGTTATTATTGGAGTAGAATCAGTTCTATTCTATTTTGTCCCGATTCCCCGGAACAAGATAAAAATGAAAGAATTTAAAATTTCAAGAAACATCTGAAAAGACGAATAACTCCTCCTAAATATCAATGATACATTTCAAAAATTTAACCTCTTCGGAACTTAGATCTCTAAAAAACAAAAGCAGATTCTATTTGATATTATATGTATATGTATGTGTCATTATTAATAATGACACATACATATTATTCTTTTTATTCCTTCCTAGTTTCCCAGCCCGTCTAGGAAAAAGAAGGAACATGATTATTCGAGGATCATCACAAATACTGAGAACAATAAAATTGTGATAGAGTTATACAAAAAAAGGTTATTTATATTGATGTTGATGATTCTACCTTTCGGTAAGAATTACTTTTGAACTAATGAAATTAAAATTGAATTTTATAATTCTTTGCTTTCTCTGGAAAAGAATATTTTTCTGGTTATTGAATAATGACTCGAGAACCTTTCGTAAGGGGATTGGATTGAGATGCCTTTGTTTACATGCTCACTCCCAATCTCGAGTAAAATAAAAAGATGTTAATGATTTTTCATAATATAATGAAAGATCATTTATGGATCTATCCTCAAAAAAATGGTGAAAGATTAACGGAAATATAACTGACTATGCCTAGATCCCAGAGAAACGATAATTTTATTGATAAGACTTCTACAATTGTAGCAGATATTCTGTTGCGGGTAATTCCAACTACTCGAAGGGAAAAAGAAGCATCTACTTATTACAGAGATGGTGTGATTCGATTCTCGATTCCGGGAACAACCTTGAAATCGAATATTGTAACATATGAAACTTACGCTTAGTGAAGGTGAGTTTCAGGAATATAATGAGACAATTCCTTCCACCGTGTATCCTCGGTTGATGCAGCCCTAGATACTTCAATTTCCTATGAATCATGGTATTGAGCAAGGGGTTGAACCCATAAAAAAAAAATAGGCTTTGAAAAAGAAAGTAAGTTTTTATTCCATGGACATGCATAGGGGAGAAGCACTACGTGTAGGAATCGACAACACAAAGGCTTCGTTATAGTTCATACAAATTATCAGGTTTCCGAAGCTGATAAAGAATTTGTGGTTGGGACAACGAACTTCCATCTCGTTTGTATTCTGGATACCCATATAACCATCGAAGGTTGCCGAAGTAGCGAACCCCTGGAAAATACGAAGCGTTGAGAACGAAGAAATTGTTAAAGTTTATATTTCTAACAACAGAAATTAATCCTTGCAAGAAGGATGGCTAGAGATAAATTATGGAGACACTAGCCCCTGCCAGTTTATGATATTGGGTAAGAATCTTTTTGATTCTATAGAGCATTCCCCTTCTTGTACACCATACAGGAGAAGCCGTACGAGGTGAAAATCTCACGTACGGTTTTGAAGCGGGGCTCAGTTTCCTCGAGCAACCGTAACGAATGTCAGCTCAATCTGAAGGAGAATATGCGGAAGCCTTACAAAATTATTACGAAGCCATGCGCCTAGAAATTGATCCTTATGATCGAAGTTACATACCATATAATATAGGGCTTATTCACACAAGCAATGGAGAACATACGAGGGCTTTAGAATATTATTTCCAAGCATTAGAACGAAATCCATCCTTGCCACAAGCTTTCAATAATATGGCTGTGATCTGTCATTACGTGCGACTATCTATACTACAGAATCTGCTGGTTGAGAACTACCGGGAATGAACAAAAAGGGGTTTCTACATATTCACTATTATTAAGTAATAGTTTTTATTAGCTGTAGAAAGGAAATCCTCATGGGAGCCCGGACATGGGGAAATGAATGAAGCCTATACTATATGCTCTACGGATAAGATGATTCAATTGATAAAGAAAGCGCCGCAAAGATCAATTATCGGAAGCTTGGGCTGATACGACAGAATCCGCTTACTTACAAAAAAGTATAGTATAAAATCAACTTGTGTAATAGAGCCGATTTAATGAGCGAGCAGCGGTGTAGCATCGAATCCTAAGGAAAAAAAAAAACACTTTTCAATAAATTGAAATTTTCGATCGAGTATTTTTTTTTAAAAAGAACCTCTTGGAGTAAGATAGTTACCATTCGAAAAAAAAAATTACATCTCTAAAAAAAAAGAGAGAGATGTTTTTTGGATTTAATTCCCGTTCTTGGTAGGAGAAGGGATAAGATTTGGTTCCCCTGTTTGGGGTTCAATCCCAAACATACTTCACCAACTATTCCGGCTTTTTGAGTACATGAATCCATAGCATAGTTTGCAAATAAATTTTCTTTGATTTATTTCATCATTTCTTTATGTACGTAAAAAGGAAACTTAATAATATTTGATGGAGCCGTATGAGGTAGGAAACCCTCAAGTACGGTTCTAAGGGAGGGAACCTTTTTGGAGTTGACTAACCTATCCCGACCGAGGAGAGCAAGCCATTCAGCAAGGGGATTTTGAGACTTCCGAAGCTTGGTTCGACAAAGCTGCTGATTACTGGGAACAAGCTATATCACTTGCTCCAAGCAATTACATTGAAGCACAGAATTGGTTGAAAATTGCGGGACGTCTTAAAGATGCATAACATACATTTATAATTGATCCTTCCATATTCTCGGCTTTTTATATTATATGGGATTTGAAGGAACGATATAATTGTATCCCATCTAGTAGTCGGATTAGATTCTTATTTTTTTTTATTATCCCCCCTCCCTTTAAAGTCTCTTCCTTTAAAATTCTTTCGTTGTAGGAATAAATTAAGCATTCATAGAAAGAGTAAGATTATCTATGTATGCTTAATAGGTTCCTATTCGGAGGAATGATAAGAAATCTAACAAAAGATAGAAACGTTTTCAACCATTTCATTTATGGATAACCAACAATATCTGGTCATTATTGTGGAATAACTAAGTATAACCAATCATTATCAGATGATATATTATGTATACATAATAGAATTTTGTCTTTTCCGTATCATATTACGATATATTCATATTTTTGTTTGCTTTACGAGATACAAGCTAGGCTGTATACATTGTATATGCATATACAATGTAGACTGTGGGTAAAGACTTATTAAAACTGATCTTATATAATGATATAGTTATTGTAATAATACAATTGTGAGCTAAGGAAGAACTCAATCAAATAGTGGTCCATTAAGCACCTTTGAGGTGTGTCATAATAAAATTGAATACCTGCCCTAGGTAGCTTCTGTATCATAGTCGCCCCAGTTATAAACCGGTAAAGGAAAAAAGTTTGGAGAATCTATAGCTTTCAGAAGTTCACCAATTACTCTTGGCGGGTTTCCCCCGTGTCCTATCCGGAAAGAGGAGAATTTCGATGACTATCCGTTCACCGGAACCAGAAGTCAAAATTACGGTAGAAAGGGATCCTATAAAAACCTCTTTTGAGAAATGGGCTAAACCTGGGCATTTCTTAAAGACTCTGGCTAAGGGCCCTAATACTACCACTTGGATTTGGAACCTACATGCCGATGCTCATGATTTTGACAGTCATACCAATGATTTGGAAGATATTTCTCGCAAAGTCTTTAGTGCTCACTTTGGGCAATTAGCCATCATTCTCGTTTGGCTAAGCGGTATGTACTTCCATGGGGCTCGTTTCTCCAATTATGAAGCGTGGCTTAGTGATCCTACTCAAATTAAACCTAGTGCTCAGGTTGTTTGGCCAATAGTGGGTCAGGAAATTCTAAATGGAGATGTAGGTGGAGGTTTTCGGGGAATACAAATAACCTCTGGCTTTTTCCAAATTTGGCGAGCCTCTGGGATAACTAGTGAATTACAACTGTACTCTACTGCAATAGGTGGATTGGTTCTCGCAGCGTTAATGCTCTTTGCTGGTTGGTTTCACTACCACAAAGCTGCTCCCAAATTGACCTGGTTCAAAGATGTAGAATCTATGTTGAATCATCATCTGGCAGGACTCTTAGGATTAGGTTCTCTATCCTGGGCAGGACACCAAGTACACGTCTCTCTACCTATTAACCAACTTTTAGACGCTGGAGTAGATGCTAAAGAAATCCCTCTTCCTCATGAATTCATTCTAAATCGTGATCTTTTAGCTCAACTTTATCCAAGTTTCGCTAAAGGGCTAACCCCATTCTTTACCCTAAATTGGTCAGAATATTCGGATTTTTTAACTTTTCGTGGAGGACTAAATCCAATAACGGGGGGGTTGTGGTTGACCGATACTGCCCATCATCATTTAGCTATTGCAGTTGTCTTTCTTATAGCCGGTCATATGTATAGAACTAATTGGGCCATTGGTCATAGCCTGGAGCAGATTCTAGAAGCTCATAAAGGTCCATTTACGGGTGAAGGACATAAGGGCCTTTATGATATTCTAACCACCTCATGGCATGCTCAATTGGCTCTCAACCTAGCTATGCTAGGTTCTTTAACAATTGTGGTAGCTCATCACATGTATTCCATGCCTCCTTATCCATACCTGGCTACTGACTATGGTACTCAACTTTCTTTGTTCACACATCACATGTGGATTGGTGGATTTCTCATAGTTGGAGCTGCTGCACATGCAGCCATCTTCGCGGTAAGGGACTACGATCCAACCACTCAATACAACAATTTATTAGATCGTGTTCTTAGACACCGCGATGCAATAGTATCACATCTCAACTGGGCATGTATCTTCCTAGGGTTCCACAGCTTCGGCTTATATATCCATAATGACACCATGAGTGCTTTAGGACGTCCCCAAGACATGTTCTCAGATACTGCTATACAATTACAACCTGTATTTGCCCAATGGGTACAAAATACCCATGCTATAGCACCTAGTTTAACGGCTCCCAATTCAGCAGCAAGCACCAGCTTAACCTGGGGAGGTGGTGACTTAGTAGCAGTGGGTGGCAAGGTGGCTTTGTTACCAATTCCGTTAGGAACCGCAGACTTTTTGGTACATCACATTCATGCATTTACTATCCATGTAACTGTATTGATCCTACTTAAAGGTGTTTTATTTGCTCGCAGTTCTCGTTTAATACCCGATAAAGCTAATCTTGGTTTTCGTTTTCCCTGCGATGGACCCGGAAGGGGAGGAACGTGTCAAGTATCTGCTTGGGATCATGTTTTCCTAGGTTTATTTTGGATGTATAACTCAATCTCAGTGGTAATATTTCACTTTAGCTGGAAAATGCAATCTGATGTTTGGGGTAGTATAAGTGACCAAGGTATAGTGACTCATATTACAGGAGGAAACTTTGCACAAAGTTCAATTACCATTAATGGATGGCTTCGCGACTTTTTATGGGCACAGGCCTCTCAAGTAATCCAATCCTATGGTTCCTCGTCATCTGCATATGGTCTTCTATTCTTGGGTGCTCACTTTGTCTGGGCTTTCAGTCTAATGTTCTTATTTAGTGGTCGTGGATACTGGCAAGAACTCATCGAATCTATCGTTTGGGCTCACAACAAATTAAAAGTTGCTCCTGCTATCCAGCCTAGAGCCTTAAGTATTGTACAAGGCCGTGCTGTGGGGGTAGCTCATTACCTCCTGGGTGGAATTGCCACGACATGGGCATTCTTCCTAGCAAGAATCATTGCAGTAGGATAATGGCTAGGAGGATCCGAAAAGCATTACGGCATCAAGATTTCCGAAATTCAGCCGGGGCCTATCCCAAGACCCAACTACTCGTCGTATTTGGTTCGGTATTGCTACCGCACATGACTTCGAGAGCCATGATGATATTACTGAAGAGCGTCTTTACCAAAAAATTTTTGCTTCTCACTTTGGTCAGTTAGCAATAATCTTCTTGTGGACCTCCGGTAATTTATTCCATGTAGCTTGGCAAGGTAATTTCGAAGCATGGGTACAAGATCCTTTACATACAAGACCTATTGCTCATACAATATGGGACCCCCATTTCGGTCAACCAGCTGTAGAAGCGTTTACTCGAGGAGGGGCTCCAGGCTCAGTCAATATTGCTTATTCCGGCGTTTATCAATGGTGGTACACGATTGGCTTGCGTACTAATCAGGATCTTTATACCGGAGCTCCCTTTTTGCTAATTCTCTCTGCTCTTTCTTTGATAGCGGGTTGGTTGCATTTACAACCTAAATGGAAACCAAGTGTCTCGTGGTTCAAAAACGCTGAATCTCGTCTCAATCATCATTTGTCAGGACTCTTTGGAGTAAGTTCTTTGGCTTGGACGGGGCATCTAGTTCATGTTGCCATTCCCGAATCAAGGGGTGAGCACGTAAGATGGGATAATTTACTGACCGCATTACCGCACCCTCAAGGTTTAGGGCCTCTCTTCGTGGGGCAGTGGAGCGTTTATGCTCAAAATGCTGATTCCGGTAGTCATTTATTTGGTACTTCCCAAGGAGCAGGTACTGCTATTCTAACCTTCCTCGGAGGATTTCATCCGCAAACTCAAAGTTTATGGTTGACTGATATTGCTCATCATCATTTAGCTATTGCCCTTGTTTTCCTTGTAGCCGGTCATATGTACAGAACTAACTTTGGAGTTGGGCATAGTATAAAGGAGATTCTAGAAGTACATACTCCTCCGAGAGGCCGATTGGGACGCGGACATAAGGGCCTTTACGACACAATCAATAATTCTCTACACTTTCAATTAGGTCTTGCTTTAGCTTCTCTGGGAGTTATTACTTCTTTAGTGGCTCAACATATGTATTCCTTACCTGCTTATGCATTCATAGCACAAGACTTCACTACTCAAGCTGCATTATATACTCATCATCAGTACATTGCTGGGTTTATTATGACGGGTGCGTTTGCTCATGGAGCCATATTCTTTATTAGGGATTACAATCCGGAACAGAATAAGGGTAATGTATTGGCGAGAATGTTGGAACATAAAGAAGCTATCATATCTCATCTAAGTTGGGCTAGTTTATTCCTGGGTTTTCATACCTTGGGACTCTATGTCCATAACGATGTTATGCTCGCTTTTGGTACTCCGGAGAAACAAATCTTGATTGAACCCGTATTCGCTCAATGGATCCAATCCACTCATGGCAAAGCTTTATATGGTTTTGATGTACTCCTATCCTCGGCAAATAGTCCAGCGTTTAATGCTGGTCAAAGCATCTGGTTACCCGGTTGGTTGGATGCTATTAATAATAATAGTAACTCGCTATTTCTAACCATAGGTCCCGGAGATTTTTTGGTTCATCATGCCATTGCTTTGGGTTTACACACAACCACGTTGATCCTAGTAAAGGGTGCTTTAGATGCACGTGGCTCCAAGCTAATGCCAGACAAAAAAGAATTTGGTTATAGTTTTCCATGCGATGGTCCGGGACGAGGTGGTACTTGTGATATTTCAGCTTGGGATGCTTTTTATTTGGCAGTCTTTTGGATGTTAAATACTATTGGATGGGTTACGTTCTATTGGCATTGGAAGCATATTACCTTATGGCAGGGAAATGTAGCTCAATTCAACGAATCTTCTACTTATTTAATGGGATGGTTAAGAGATTACTTGTGGTTAAATTCCTCGCAACTTATTAATGGATACAATCCATTTGGTATGAACAGTTTATCCGTTTGGGCATGGATGTTCCTATTTGGGCATCTTGTTTGGGCTACTGGATTCATGTTTCTTATCTCTTGGCGTGGATACTGGCAGGAACTTATTGAGACTCTAGCATGGGCTCATGAACGTACACCTCTAGCTAATTTGGTGCGCTGGAGGGATAAGCCAGTGGCTCTTTCTATTGTTCAAGCAAGATTAGTTGGATTAGCTCATTTTTCTGTGGGTTATATATTTACTTATGCGGCTTTCCTAATTGCTTCTACATCAGGCAAATTTGGCTAGTCATCATCTCTAGTAAGATCAGAATTATTGAATTAAGCCTACCCTTGGATCGGGACTGACTAGACTTAGACTAATGGTAGGCCTAATTCCATTCCACTGAATGAAATAGTTAGGAGTGAAAGAAGAAGTAGAGAAAGAGATGAATCCTCTTTCCTTCCAAAATTTGACATAAAAATGTTATTTATTATTAATTGAACCACTATGGCAAGAAAGAGTCTTATCCAGAGGGAGGAAAAGAAGCAAAAGTTGGAACAAAAATACCATTCTATTCGTCAATCTTTAAAAGAGAGGATAAGTAAGGTTTTCTCATTAGATGAAAAATGGGAAATTCATAGAGAATTACAATCCTTACCACGTAATAGTGCACCTACACGTCTTCATCGTCGTTGTTTCCTGACTGGAAGACCTAGAGCTAATTATCGAGACTTTGGCTTATCTAGGCACGTGCTTCGTGAGATGGCTCATGCATGTTTGTTGCCCGGAGTAACAAAATCTAGTTGGTAAAGAATAAAAAATTCGGAAAGATTGGATGAGAATAATTCCTAAAGGGCAAATTCTTGATGTTCAAATATTATATTACTTGTCCAGTGAAGCATATTTATATATTAATTAATAATAATATATATATAAATTGCGCGGGGTAGAGCAGCCTGGTAGCTCGCAAGGCTCATAACCTTGAGGTCACGGGTTCAAATCCCGTCTCCGCCAAAACCAAAGTTTTTAGCCTTTTCCAGTTTATGTTTGAATCTCTATACCTTTATTTTATTCAAGAATAAAAAAACGAATCTAAGATTATATTGATTCTATATTCCACTTATATCCTTTTGGGGGAATGGGCGGGTAGCGGGAATCGAACCCGCATATTCTCCTTGGCAAGGAGGAATTTTACCATTAAACCATACCCGCAACTGCTTTTCTCTTATTCTCCACTATATTAGTAGATTCACTATTATATAGTCAATTTTTGATTAATAATGCAAATTTAAACTGCTTATTCTTTTATTGAAAGACGAATCGGTAATGGAACCCAACCCTCCCCTGGGAAACACTTTAGATTTTGTGCCTCAGTGTTTTAATTCAACCAAGGGAGGGGGTGTTGCAACTCAGCCAAAAACTTAGGATATGGAGGAGTTAAGGATACCTACTAAAAAGACTGATCCGATCCGTGGCGAAGCACCCGAAAATACGACATTTTTGTTACTTGACCAACCGTCAGGAGAGGCAAGCACAACAGGCACACCAATTACTGGGAGAAATGAAATCGCGATTAATGCAAACACAGCCAACTGAAAGGCAATAGTCATGGTTGTGGTTTTCCAGGTTCTTAACGAATGAAACGGATTATACCATCTGATCCCTATCTGGCATAGATCTTGAAAACCAAGCCAAATGTATCATATAAACAATTTAATTCGACTATATCGATAATTGAGCCTTATTAACTTCTCCCATCTCCAGATGATACTTTTTGCATCTCTTTCAAAAGAGAGATATTATATGTTATTCACACAATATAAATATTTACTAATGATTATGGTACCGATATTTATTATAGATGCTACCGAAAGAAGTTACAGTTACATAGAATGGATTTTAGGAGAGATGGCCGAGTGGTTTATGGCTCCGGTCTTGAAAACCGGTATAGTTTTAGCGCTATCGAGGGTTCGAATCCCTCTCTCTCCTTCCGTCGAAGGATCATCTCATTCACGAATCTAGTTATCAATATCAATTGATTTGAAAGCTCGGCTATTCATAGCCGAGCTTTCAGCAGGAACCTGCAAAGACGGTATTTATCACTCGTATTCGGGGAAGCTTTTTCTTAGCTGAGCTGTAATTCCAGCTTACTTATTCCTATTCACTCCTCTAGTTAAGGGGTGTCATAGAAAGGACAGGTTCGGAATCACGGTCAATTCCTTTTTCAAATCCGGCTGCAGCTGCACGAGCTCTTCCTGCATGCCATAAATGACCTACAAAGAAAAAGAATCCTAGAACAAAATGGGAGGTAGCTAACCAACTCCGAGGAGAAACATAGTTCACTGCATTAATCTCAGTAGCTACTCCACCTACGGAATTTAAAGAACCTAAAGGAGCATGAGTCATATATTCCGCCGAGCGTCGTTCCTGCCAAGGCTGTATGTCTTTTTCCAACTTATTTAAATCCAAACCATTAGGACCCCTTAGGGGTTCCAACCATGGAGCACGAAGATCCCAGAAGCGCATCGTTTCTCCCCCAAAAATAATCTCTCCAGTGGGGGAACGCATAAGGTATTTACCTAAACCAGTGGGTCCTTGAGCAGAACCTACGTTAGCTCCAAGGCGTTGGTCTCTAACCAGAAAGGTAAAAGCTTGAGCTTGAGAGGCCTCCGGACCGGTAGGACCATAAAATTCGCTAGGATAAGCTGTATTGTTAAACCAAACGAAGCAACAAGCGATAAAACCAAAGACGGAAAGAGCCCCTAAACTATAAGACAAGTAAGCTTCTCCAGACCATACGAAAGCACGACGAGCCCATGCGAAAGGTTTGGTTAGAATGTGCCAGATTCCACCGAAAATACAAATGGAACCTAACCAAACATGTCCCCCAATTATATCTTCCAAATTGTCTACACTAACAATCCAACCTTCTCCACCAAAAGGTGATTTGAGTAAATAACCGAATATAACACTTGGACTAAGGGTAAGATTTGTTATTTTCCTTACATCTCCACCACCGGGAGCCCAAGTGTCATATACGCCCCCAAAATACAAGGCTTTGAACGCTAGAAGGAGAGCACCAACACCTAGCAAGATTAGGTGAATACCTAAAATAGTGGTCATTTTGTTCTTATCTTTCCATACATAACCGAAAAATGGAAAGGATTCTTCTAAAGTTTCGGGTCCGATAAGTGCGTGATAAACACCCCCAAAACCTAAAACTGCGGAAGAGATTAAGTGAAGTACTCCGGATACAAAGTATGGGAAGGTATCTACAACTTCTCCGCCAGGACCTACTCCCCATCCCAAAGTAGCCAGATGGGGAAGTAGAATTAAACCTTGTTCATACATAGGCTTTTCCGGTACGAAATGAGCTACTTCAAATAAGTTCATCGCTCCAGCCCAGAACACAATCAATCCGGCATGAGCCACGTGGGCACCAAGTAATTTACCAGATAAGTTTATAAGTCGGGCATTACCGGCCCACCAAGCAAAGCCAGTGGTTTCTTGATCACGACCACCTAAAGCCAAGGTTCCATTAAAGAGCGTTTCCACGGGGTAGAACCTCCTCGGGGAATACAAGGTTTTCATGAGGCTGATCCTGGGCCGCCATCCAAGCACGAATACCTTCGTTCAAAAGAATATTTTTGGTGTAGAAAGTTTCAAACTCAGGATCTTCTGCTGCACGGATCTCCTGAGAGACAAAGTCATATGCCCGCAGATTCAAGGCTAGACCAACTACTCCGATAGCACTCATCCATAAACCAGTTACGGGTACGAATAACATGAAGAAATGTAACCAACGTTTGTTGGAGAAAGCAACACCGAAAATTTGGGACCAGAAACGATTAGCAGTAACCATGGAGTAAGTCTCTTCAGATTGAGTTGGGTTAAAAGCACGGAATGTATTTGCACCATCACCATCCTCGAATAGAGTATTTTCCACAGTAGCACCGTGAATAGCACATAGAAGAGCAGCACCCAATACTCCAGCGACTCCCATCATATGAAATGGGTTTAAAGTCCAATTGTGGAAACCCTGGAAAAAAAGGATAAATCGGAAGATAGCTGCTACACCGAAGCTGGGTGCGAAGAACCAACCAGACTGGCCCAATGGATAGATCAGGAATACAGAAACAAAAACAGCAATCGGACCAGAGAATGCAATTGCGTTGTAGGGACGCAATTGTACAGATCGAGCAAGTTCAAATTGGCGCAACATGAAACCTATTAAACCAAAGGCACCGTGTAGAGCAATGAAGGTCCATAAACCACCCAATTGGCACCAACGAGTAAAGTCTCCCTGTGCTTCAGGACCCCATAATAGCAGCAAAGAGTGTGCTAAACTATCAGCAGGAGTAGAGACTGCGGCAGTCAGAAAGTTACAACCTTCCAAATAAGAACTAGCCAATCCGTGAGTATACCATGAGGTTACAAAGGTTGTACCCGTAAACCATCCACCCAGAGAAAAATAGGCACAGGGAAAAAGCAATAGACCAGACCAACCCACGAATACAAAACGATCTCTCCTTAGCCAGTCGTCCATGTTATCAAATAAACCTTTTTGCTCTTTGGAAAACTTTCCAATGGCTATAGTCATAGTGATTCTCCCATTCAACTATTTCAACCATTTTTGGGCACCTTATCACTATCGAATCATTGAAAGATATCATATTCAATCATCCACGGACGATCCTTTTTCTTTCTTTGCCCCCTCCAAAGAATTCTCTGATCAATTTTGTAAATGTATCATCATAGTCCATTTGTTGGTTCAAAGCATTCGATATAGATAGAATGAATCTTTGTCTGGTCTCGAAACGGACTTAGCAAAGACCTTTTAGAGGGTAGGTAAGCTTTTCTTTTCTCCCTAGTATTTTTTCCCACAAGGATTGATTCCCCTTCCTTTTGATGTCCCTTTAACCCAATATTATTGAAATTCTTTGAATACCCTTCTTAGATCTGTTCAAATAATAGAAGTAACATCTCTTATCCTTATTTCATCGGGATGCATCTATTTTATATTCTCCTTCCGTAAAAAATAGGATATATATACATATGTATTTATAAACCAAGAGACTTTTCAACTTATGGGGAGCAAGCAGTAGGAGAAGGAAAGAGGGGAAAGAGGCGGGATTCAATTCTCAAAATTTAAACATTTTAATGTGAATGAAAAATTAAATTCTTTTTCATTTTGAAAAGCCTGATTTGATTCCAGACTTATCTTTGATATAAAATTCACATTTACGATTTTGAGTCAATTTTGATATTAGGGTAGCCAACTTATATACAATATAATAAGTCAAGTTTACTATTTTCAGAAAATTGATGATCTTTCTCACTTTCCATTTCCCCCGCTCACCCTCATAAAATAAAGGGATTTTTTTGATCAAATATTGATCATTCATTATATTATTCATAATTTCCCCTGTTGATCTGATCTAAGGGATTAATTCTCGGGGGGCCAAAAAACCCCTAATTACACCATCCCTTACAATTTCATTCCTTTCTTCGGACATACATCGATCGTATATATATGATGGAAAGCTCCTAACTCTTGACTAACCTTAACTAATGCCCCATTCATTCTTTCTTTCCTCCCGGTTCGTACCAAAATAGGTAATCCATCATGTTATGAGCTAATAGATATTTCCACGCAATTATCCACGAGAGTCGGACTGGGTGGAGCAATAATACTCCACTCCCGAGTTGCTAAAAAATGGAAACTTATAAGACCACTATATATTATTTTTGTTCAATATAGAGAATTAGAATTATAAATTTTAAATTGTAATTATTCAAATTATTATGTTTTTTTATAAAACTTTCCTTCTCATCTGACTATTCCAATTCATTAAGTGTTCATGAGTGGATTCTCATCCAGGATGATATAAAATGGAATAGAATACCTTCTATGGCTATGGATAAAATATGGAAGCCCTTTATCGGATTTGAACCGATGACTTACGCCTTACCATGGCGTTACTCTACCACTGAGTTAAAAGGGCTTCTTTGAGGGAAAGAATTGTATTATTGCAAGAACAAATATAGTTTGATTAAAAAATCAGGAAAATGTCAACTAGTTCATAATAATATATAGCTTATTTCTGGTCCAATCTTTCCATATGCATAGAAGTGAATAATAAAAATCATATAGGTTATGCAAGTCATTTAGTTAATGCAATCCATGTGGATCGTCAAAACCTAGAACCAATAAAATCGACTCTAATTTTATTTTCATTATTATTTACTTTATTATTAGTATTAGAATCATTTATTGGTCATTTCCGTAATGCGGATCCTTCTCAGATTTTTCCAATTCCATTGCACATCATATGATTCTTAATTAAATTCTTTAACCTCCTCTCCGGGAAGATGCTATGTATGGGCAACTCGATTAATTATTTCCGTACGGAATGGTCATTTCGACCCTGGAAATAATTAGTCACCTCGAGGTGTTTCAATTAGGAGAAATAGATTGTAGGAGATAAAGATGGTGATAAAGTTAGTTCGAAAAGGGATTACTTTCTTTATTCTCCCGCGGAGGAGGAAAAATAAAGCATATGTTCCCTTTCCCTTCCCACCCCAAAGTCCAAAATATTATTTCATAAACAAATTATAATAAAATTAAGTTTCTACCATTTGACCTAGCAGTAACTATGGAAATAAACTAGGATATAGTAGGTATTTAATGACAAACATAACATTATGTTCTAGAATGAGATGGGCGAGTAAAAGGCGTATTGATTCTCTAGAGGGAGAATATAATATTATGGAATGAACCACAGTTAATCTTCTATGAGAAAGGTAAGTTCGCCCTGACTTATATATATTGAATAAAAAAAATTACCTTTTTTTTTTATATTTAACCCCTGCTCCGAACTTGCTTCATACTCGAATATAGAAGGTTTTAAATACAATTTATATTCAAAAACTTCGTAGATTTTTGAATGAGCAAGTTGTTTCGTCCAATCTGATCGAGGAAATAAGACCTAATAAATAAACTATTGATTGTTGATTAAAATCTTGTAATATTCAATAATGAATCCAAATAGATAAGACGTTATTCGTATAATAAATATAAGTTTCCTCTGATATAGCATAAAACTGGATTCAAAGTACCTAAATTATCGGAGGTGGGAAACAAAGCTCGGCTTCAAATAATATATATATATCACTGGGTGGAATGTGTGAACCTCAGATGTTAGCCCATCCATCTCCCGCAGGTGAAAACGAAACTAATAATTGGAAATATTATTGGAATGAAATGAACCATACTATTGACAGTAAATAATGAATTGAGTAACATAAGGATAAGGATAAGCCCCCATCGTCTAGAGGCCCAGGACATCTCTCTTTCACGGAGGTGACGGGGATTCGAATTCCCCTGGGGGTACTAAAAGTTTTTGGAATCACAAATATCCCGAGAACTTTCCGCACCCGTTTCTATTTCCATCCCGATATAAGGGAGAGGGGAGGGGTAAAAGCCTTTCTTCCCCCTTCCAACTGACTGGGTCGATGCTCGAGTGGTTAATGGGGACGGACTGTAAATCCGCTGGCAATGCCTACGCTGGTTCAAATCCAGCTCGACCCAATGTCATGTCAACTTATCAATCCATTCATTATTCAATCAATTTATTATATGAAGTTTCTTTCTATGGTTGATCTGAACATTCAGCATCAAGAAAAGATTACTATTTATTCTGCTCCATAATGGGATTACTGCTTCAATAACAAAGATCCCGTTTCGTTTTCGTCTATCGATATGGTCCCATTCGTAGAGAAACGTATCTATTCTAATTCCACCCAGACATAACAATTACGATAATTGTAAAGAATATATTTGACACATAAGTTTTTGATCGACACAATAACTAAACTGTTTTTAATGGGATTGTAGTTCAATCGGTTAGAGTACCGCCCTGTCAAGACGGAAGTTGCGGGTTCGAGCCCCGTCAATCCCGAATCACCAAATTATTTTGATTCAGAATTCATTTATTAAAAAGGAACTAGGGTAGTTTCGCCATTTAGCAAAACCTCACTTACTTAAAGTGGACTCGGACCCCATGCTCTTACGGGATTCCGAATCTCGTGTGTCCACCATTTCACCACTAAAATTCTCTATACCTTATCTAATTTTCTAAATATAGACTAAGTCTTCTCTTATTTTTTCAACCAATTACCGGAATTCTTTTCATAAACGCAGGCGAACGACGGGGCTCGAACCCGCGCGTGGTGGATTCACAATCCACTGCCTTAATCCGCTTGGCTACGTCCGCCCCCCTTCTACTCATTCATTCCATTCGGATATGATAATGACCCTGAAGGTGGTTAGGGGGGATTTTTGAGATCCCCCCTTCCCTTTCTAGGGACTCTCTAGAGGCCCGGCCCCTTTAAGCAGCAGGGACCCCCGCGGTCTCCCTTTCAATTAACCAGGGTCATTATCTTTCTCCGAGAACCCCCTGTTTGATCCTAACTTTCAATGTTAAGGTTGAAAAGTTATGACTGAGTTACTATCTTTTTATCGATAATAACTAGGAATCTGTAGAGACATTAATTAACCGTTTGCGGAAGGAGCTTCAACAGAAGCTAAATCTAGAGGGAAGTTGTGAGCGTTACGTTCGTGCATAACTTCCATACCAAGGTTGGCACGGTTGATAATGTCAGCCCAGGTATTGATTACACGACCTTGGCTGTCAACTACAGATTGGTTGAAGTTGAAACCATTTAGGTTGAAAGCCATGGTGCTGATGCCCAACGCGGTGAACCAAATACCTACTACAGGCCAAGCAGCCAAGAAGAAGTGTAGAGAACGGGAGTTGTTAAAGCTAGCGTATTGGAAGATCAACCGGCCAAAGTAACCGTGAGCAGCTACGATGTTATAGGTTTCTTCCTCTTGACCAAACTTATAACCTGCATTAGCAGATTCATTCTCCGTGGTTTCTCGGATCAAACTTGAAGTTACTAGAGAACCATGCATAGCACTGAATAAAGAGCCACCGAATACACCAGCTACACCCAACATATGAAATGGATGCATAAGGATGTTGTGTTCAGCTTGGAACACAATCATGAAGTTGAAGGTACCAGAGATTCCCAGAGGCATACCATCGGAGAAGCTTCCCTGACCGATGGGGTAGATTAAAAAAACAGCGGTAGCGGCTGCAACGGGAGCTGAATATGCAACAGCAATCCAGGGACGCATACCCAGACGGAAGCTGAGTTCCCATTCACGACCCATGTAGCAAGCTACACCAAGTAGGAAGTGAAGAACGATTAGTTCGTAGGGACCACCATTGTATAGCCATTCATCAACGGAAGCTGCTTCCCAGATAGGGTAGAAGTGTAAACCGATAGCTGCAGAAGTTGGGATGATGGCACCAGAGATGATATTGTTTCCGTAAAGGAGAGAACCGGAAACGGGCTCACGGATACCGTCAATATCCACTGGAGGAGCTGCGATAAAAGCAATGATGAATACAGAAGTTGCAGTTAGTAGGGTAGGAATCATCAATACACCAAACCATCCAATGTAAAGACGGTTTTCGGTGCTGGTAATCCAATTGCAGAAGCGACCCCATAGGCTCTCGCTTTCGCGTCTCTCTATAATTGCGGTCATGGTAAAATTTGGCTTGTTGAATAAGAATTATTACCCAAGCACAAATATTCTATTTTGTATGCTTGTTATTCTATATTATACGGAGTTACCCCCTTGTTGTCAACCCCCCGTTTTTTCTTCAGAGATCCAGATTCTTAAATACGTAAAACAGTAAGTAATTAAATGATTGGGGGTGACATAAGTAGCCTATGTTACATAACTTAACTTACTCGCATTAATGACGACATAACAAATATCATTTCGTCTTCATCTCATCAATAGGGAAACATACCCATTATATACTATTTCAAATTTAAAGTGTGAGAGAAAGAAAAAAGTATGAATTGAATCCGATCAATTGGGTTCGGGTTGACCGGGGCCGGGGCTCGAACCCAATTGATCGGATGAAAGTGGGTGAATTAATCTCCTCTGGGGGCCGGGTTTCCGCGTTTGCAATTTTCATTGCACATGGCTCTCTCTATGCTATGTACGTACCTATCATCTCATCACACTTCAGTTCTTTCACAAGATTATCTTGAGTCTCGGCAATTGAATTGCCCGACGAGCCTCTCGTTAGTAGAATCAGTTTCGGATTCGAGTATATCTCTTTTTTGCAACGAATTTGCTAAAGAATTTATTTGGATAATATCCAAATACCAAAATTTTTTTTTATGATAATGAACCTTGGGGAGAAACGGGGATATTAACTCTGGTTTCTCCGAAAAAGAGGATCTCGGAAACAGTTTTGAACCATATTTTTTCCACACAACGCGTATTGTACTTTTATGCCTACAAGCCAAAGTTTTCGCACATGAAAATCGAAGTATATATTGTATTTGATACAACCCCTCTTTATTTGAACATCCACTATAATAATAGCCGATATTTTTCCAAATTTGATCGAATCGGTTGAGAATGTCATCATCTCTTAGAGTAGTCCAAGCTAATTTACCAATTGGATGTCCCAAAGTATTGCAAAATTTTTCTTTGGCTAATAATCCGATTAGATCGGAAATTGGAGTTATAGCACACAATTCTCTGGTAGGAAGACTGGTAGCAATGGGTAAATCGTCCACCATTTCGGCTTGAACTGTGGTGATTTTGGGTCCAATACCTAGGATATAACCCAAAAAAGGAAAACAATCTTTGGATGATTTTTGAATGCGTATCCTGTATGGTTGAAACCAAAAATGAAAACGATATTGCCAAAGTCTTAAGAAAAAATGCTTCCATCTCTGGGCTAAATATTTAGTACCTTTCAAAGCTACCATGTAATTGTTTTCATATCTTGCATAATGAATAGAAGGTTTTTTCACGAAAAAATAGATTTTTTCCGGTGGAGTAATCATCCATGGTGGCTTCGCAACATATGATGGCTTTGCAATATGCTCGATCTTTTGAATAGAGTTAGCTTGATCGGGTGAAGCGGAGAACGATTCAAAATGTAAGGTTTTTTTCCAAAGGTAAACTAAAGTAGATTCGGATTCATATATATAGTAATTCCATAAAAATATGGATAACCTATTTGTTTCTCTTGGAGATAAAAAGATGGGTGTATTTGAGATAATTAGATTTTGTTGTTCGTGGAGAATAAATCGTAATAGGTGTAGAAAGGGAGCATCTTAAATCCGTCGACGAAAAATTCGAATAAGTACTTCTGGATGAAGAGAATAGGGTAATTTAGTACCTAAGAAACAATAGGAATACAAAAAATGATCCTCCATGAAAGGAAATATGGAATGAATAGATCGAAAACTATTCCATTCATTCGTTTCCCTTAGCAAGGGTTGAAATTGCATCAAGAAATGGATTTGCAGAACTATAGTCGGACCTTCTCGAATTGATCCACAAGAAGAATTGATATAGTAATCGAAAGATTTATTTTTTTTATCACCCTTCCTTCCAAGATGCTTCCTTGATAAAGATAAAAAAGTATCTGGAAGGTCTTGTTGACGTATTCTACCAATTAGACGCTCTATGATTATGAAACTTAAATGATTGTTGCTTGGGCCTGAATCCTCTTTTCGTTTTAAACTCAATTTATTTGAAAAACAATTATAAGCAATTGCGTAAATATCATCATGAAGGAGAAGCTTATATAAAAAGCGTTGCTGCCACAAGATATTTTTTTGATTTCTTCGTAGCTTCTTTATTTCAGATAAAACCCAAGCTATGGTTCTCATATGAATAACTCCTTGGGATGAGAAATGATGCATAGTGCGATCCACGTGAAGATCGGATAGATTTATTTTCATTTATTCAGAGATAAAAAAAGATATCAAATATTTTTATCTAAAACTTATTTGATTCCTTGTAAAAAAGCATTAATCTTTTCGAAAAATGGATCTCTTTTTGCAAACTGATCGCTTACCTGACCTATAAATCACTTTATTTAGTAAGTACACTGGTTATTCTTTTACACATTTGTATTTATTTTTTTTTTTTTTTATTTATCCGAATATTCAAGATTCATTTCTAATTCTAATAAGAATACCCTTCTTGTAGGAACAATCCTTCTCTCTCATATTGGTTACTAATTTACTCCTAACTTCCAAGATCCCATTAGTAAGGAGAATATGAAATGGGATCTTTGAATAAACGGGAGCTCGTTCTTCTGGTTCCACCTATGATTCAAGCCATCTAGCCTTATCCATTAACTTTTTTTTTCCGCTTGAGCAGTGGATCTTTTTTCACAAAGCAATCCGAATCTTTTCCTTCCATTATGATACTAACAAAGAGATTTTGATCAAATTAAGCTTGATAAAAATTCTGTAATGAAACTACTTTTTTTTTCCGCTAGGTCGATTAATCGTAGTCTTATAAAACTTTTGGGAGCCAATTACCCTACCGTTGGGTTAGCAACCCTGAGAATAAAATAATAGAGTATACTGGAAGAATGGATGAAAAGGAATAAATGAATCTTGAGAATATAAATCAGAGTAAGTCAAGTTGAGAGAGAAATTCTTCTTTCTTTTTATTTTATTTTTTTTTTTTTTTATTAATTACTTCAGGATTTACGATTTTTCTATTTTTTCTTCTTATTCCGTAGAAAGCAAAAGAATCTATAATGATAGGGTTAGTTAGAAGGAAGCTAGTCGACCGGGAGTTCAACAGGGGACGGATCGGACCACCTCCTGGAGCGGAGATGGATAAATTATTTTTGTTCTTTCTCCCCCATTTAATTTTAATGGGAAGAAATGACTTGACGGAACGATAAGCTCCCCCCTCCCCCATATCTTCTATCCGGCCTCTCATTATTTCATTTAGCTATTTCTCGATATTATTAACTTGATTTTAGATCTATTTTGGTAAAACGAAAAATAGGTTGTATTAAACATAAACGCAATCTTTACCTAACCCATTGTAACGAAGACTACTCTACTAAACGAACATATAATAGGTTTTGGAAAAATGGGATCAAGCATTGAACTCATAACCATCTCAATTAGCTTTGATTTATTCAAATATCCTTGCTTTAAGGCGGGTGGTTATCCCTTATCCAACAATCTCTGCAGGTTGAGCTTTCTTCTATACGAAGTTTTCCCCCGTACGGCTCAATCAATCAATAATGACTTCGCTTCGGCAGAATTAAAATGAAGGTAGGTTATCCCTATAAATACGGTATGTTTTTTCCACGTTTGGAATTAGTGTGTTCTCTCTACTCTATTGAGTCGTCTTTAATTTCATCTAAATCTAGTCGTTTAAACAATCAAATAGGATTTTATCGTTCTTAAATCGATCCTCATGATCGTAGGAAGCCCACTTTACTTTGACTATTTTTTCGATTGAGGCAGGGGAAATGAAAGTAATTTCAATTTCTTTCATTCACTGTAATCAATCATAACAATTTTTAATTATTACACTGTTCGATCAACTTATTGAAAATTAAAAAATTTGAGTTATTTGTTTGATAAGTAAGAATCTCTTTACTAATTTAGTAAATTTAATTTTTTAAAAGTTGGACAAAGTTTCAATAGCTTTTTTGCTCTACGTTAACTTTAGATTATATCTCCTAACTCGTAGGTTATAAAGAAGATTCTACGTTGTTACGCGAGCCTCACTAAAAAAAAAGATTGTGTTTGGAAACGTATGTTGAGATATTTAATTCGGATAGGGAATGGCAGATTTTCCACGAAACTGATCATGATATTCAAGTTGCACGTCGCTTTCTACCATATTATTCTAAACGAAGTTTTACCATAATCTTTCTTTAAGATTCAGATAAAGGTGTAAATGAATATGTTGTAGGAATATATGGAATAAATGACATGAGTTTTTATTCTATTATATTTTTATGAAATGAAGTTTTTAGTCTTATGTTATACTATAGGTGGATGGGAAGGATAGAGAGAAGGTTCCCAATGTAATGTTTCAAGTACTCAATGATTCCTTAGCTGCATACATTACTTCGACAGTAATGTTTGTAATACCACTCTGTCTTGCAAACTTCTCAGTCTTTCTTTTAATATTGCCCCTAACAAAGCCAGGAATTTTACTTAATTCCAATTGACTCTCGGAATTCCAAATCAAATCCGTTTCTGCGGATAATGATTTAGTAATAACTTCTTTAGTATCATGACCACCAAAAATATCTAAAAGATGGTCTTCCATGCCCAAAGTATATGAGTTATAAACTAAATCGGCTATTTGATTAGTACCCTCATAACCTAAAAAAGGCCGATATCCCAATGGGAAATTTTGGATATGAACTGGTGGAGAAATAACTCCACAAGGAATATCAAGACGTTTACCAATATGACGTTCCATCTGAGTACCAAATATGGCGGATGGTTCTACACGAGCGATCATATCCCCTACTTCAATATGATCATCTGTAATAAGTACTTCATCACAGAGACTCCAAACTTGTTCGTTAAACCATTCTGCATCGTGTTTGCAATAGGTACCCGTACAACACACACGAATCCCCATCTCTCGAGCAAGTATCTTAGTTATTGAAGCAGCATGAGTTGCATCACCAAAAACAACTGCCTTTTTTCCTACAAAATTTTGGCAATCGATGGATCTTGAGAACCAAGCGGCTTGAGAAACAAATCTGGTTTGTTGATCAATATAATCTTCATAATCAACTGTTTTATTGGAAAAAGCAGGAGTCCATTTATTAACATGCCATTGTATTTGTCGAATAAACTCAGCCGTATCTATAACTCCCATAGGAGTTATAGATATGTAAGGCATTCCAAATTCTTTCTCCAAATATATTGCTGTCATTAAGCCAATTTCACGATAAGGAACAAAATTAAACCAAGCCTTTGGTAAATTTTGGAGATCTTCTACAAATCCCCCTTCGGGAATTACTTGATTAATTTCAATACCCAGATCCTGTAATAAACGTTTTAATTCGCGACAATCATGTTGATTGTGGAAGCCCAGCGTAGAAATACCGATAATATTTGCGGAAGGTATATCTGTTATAGATCGATCCATTTTTCCTTGTCTACGAGCCTTACCCAAATAATATCGAACCACTTGTTCCAAAGTTCTATCCGCTGCCTGAAGTTCATTGACTCGATAATGATTCACATCGGCTGGAATTACATCGGAATCAGAAGCAATAGATGCCCTATCCACAAAGTTTTGTAGATCTTCCTGTAAGATACTAGAAGTACAGGTAGGTGTTAATATAATCAAATCAGGACGTTCTTCTTTTTCTTTCTGAATAATATTATCAACAACTTTCTCTTGGGATCCGCGTGTTAATACATGGCGATCTACTATGCTAGCAGTTACGGGAGTAAAATCCCTCTCTCTTTCCAGCATGGAACGCATTACATTAAAGTAGTCATCTCCCAGAGGAGCATGCATAATAGCATGCACGTTTTCGAAGGAACTGGCTACTCGAAGAGTTCCGATATGAGCAGGGCCGGCATACAACCAATAGGCTAATTTCATGAAGAAGATTCTTTTTCTATTTTCCCTATTCTACTCCGCAGAGATTCTGCTTGCCATACCTATACTATTGTCGTAAGATGATTCAGAGAATATACTACTACAAATAATAAATAGTAGAAAATTGGAATGTTCGTTTCATTCCCTTCCAAGAGGACTCTTTTTTTATTTCATCGGAGAAACCTGGGACGGAAGGATTCGAACCTCCGAGTACCAGGGCCAAAACCCGGTGCCTTACCACTTGGCCACGCCCCATACGAGATATATCCGATGCTATTCAATCCCGATATTAAGGTTGTTGTCAATCTATTCGGACTAAATCTAAGTCCAAGATTTATTCGTTTCTATGAAATAAAATAGATTGTTAAGTAGAAATAGATTAATTGCGAAAACAAAAAGGGATGGGATAGAATAAAAGAAGGATTCTTGATAAAATTGAACGGAATAGAAAAAATATTGATTTTATTTTTCTTTCATATATTTCACTGGGAGGGAGATCGTGCAAATATGGGGCTGGGCCCGGAGGAACCAACCCGTGCGTACGTAGTGGAATGTACTGAAAAACTTTCATCAAGAATTTATGAGGTTGGTTCCTTTCGTGCCGTGCTGAACCCCTGTAATAATCTTTCTTTTTTTTTTTTTTCGGAGAAAAAATGTTAGTTATGTTTGAAACCTATCCAGGAAACACCACTTTTTTAAGTGGCACCGTTTTGGCTAAATCACCCGAAGCTTATGCTATTTTCGATCCGATTGTGGATATAATGCCGATCATACCGTTGTTCCTTTTCCCCCTAGCCTTTGTCCGGCAAGCCTCCGTGAGTTTCCGATAATATATAAATAAATATGTAATATATATATATATTATTACATATTTATTTTCCCCTTTCTTTCGAATAACTTACCTGTCTTATTCACCCTTTCTAATCGAACTACCAAAATTACCTTAAAAAAAAGAAGGTTTTTGGAGAAGGTCGATTGCGGCGATCCCGGGGCTGGCTCATTTTAACCGGAGGAACCGAGTCGACGGGGGTTCAAATCCCTCTTTCCTCAATTCATTTTAATCGGCTATGATAATCAATATAAAAAATCATTTTTGTTTAATTAAAATAAAAATTTTTCTTTTATTTTATTCAAATAAAGGTGGTATAGTATAGGAATTTCTAATTTACTCCATCCTACTCCTAGTAACGCAATGATCCCGGAGATTACGTCATGCTTACTCTCAAGCTGCTCGTTTACACAGTGGTCATTTTTCTTGTTTCTCTTTCCGTTTTCGGATTCCTATCAAATGATCCTGGACGTAATCCCGGACGTAAAGAATAATTACAGAGATTCTATGGATTCATAAGATAAATATTTAGTTAGTAAACGGGGAGAGAGGGATTCGAACCCTCGGTACGAATGATCGTACAACGGATTAGCAATCCGCCGCTTTAGTCCACTCGGCCATCTCCCCGAGCAGGGAAGTATTCTTACTTTAACATGATGCTAGAGCCAAAGTCTATATTCTCCAAAATAGATTCTACCGGATATATAGCTACTATAATATAATGGTTACGGGAATGAGTATAAGCATTCTCGACAAAAAACACTTGCATTATTCATTTCATCAAAATTAGTCTATATATTATTCCATCGGCCTGGCCAAAAACTGGCCAGGCTACCCCTTGGACGTAAAAGCAAATGGTTCTTATCAATTATACAATTCATTACCCGGTCTCAAAGCTAAAAAACTTGTTGTTAAAGCACTTACAAGGACTAAGATAATTTGACTGTCCGAGATTGATGTCATCCCCTCATTTTCTCCCCGAATATTCGTAATATGAACCACGCACGGGTTGGTCCAAATTTTCACCCACATCCATGGTTTAAATTTCGTAAATTCAAATGGATAGGCTTTCTATCATTGTACCAATACTAGCTCTTTATGGCTATAGATCCTCCCAATTCAAATTAGATAGATCATATATATATATTTACGATAATATATCATTCGAAAAAAAAATATATATATTTATTTTTTCTTCATTGATAGAAAAAAAAAAAGAAAAAAGAAGAATTCATCGATTCTATGAAATCAAATTGGAAATAGAGAGGTTAAACAGGAATGAATTTGGAAGTTATTGCACAGCTTACTGTTCTGGCTCTGATAGTCGTATCGGGTCCATTAGTAATTGCTCTATTAGCAGCTCGCAAAGGCAATTTGTAATCCCAATATGCCATCTCCGGAAGTTAAAGTAAGGGTTCGAGGTATTGGATCTCCGGGGATGGGGTCTGAAGATAAAGTAATACTGTATTCCATCCATCAATAAGGAAAAGGAAAGGCTTTCTATTTTTACTTATTATTGGACAAATAATATAATTTTATGCTACTATCAAATCATAGCGGGTATAGTTTAGTGGTAAAAGTGCGATTCGTTCAAACCAAAAGTTATTGGATAGTTGAAGGGTCTTTTATATTAATTGATCAACGTTCCAATTGACAACCCTATTCTTACAAAGGTTCAAATCCTTTCCTATGAATGCCATAGGAAGAGCATCATTCCCATGAAAATAATAATCAATGATTCTACTTTTTCGGATTGAAAAATAGCAAGGCGGAATGATTTTGAAGCTAAATCAATCTTATGAGATTGATTCGTCAAGAATCCATGGATAGAAATCAAAGGTATTCTTTTCATCGCAACTAAATCTTGAATTCTTTTTGTTCGAAAATTCAAGCCGGATAGCTATAAAATGATAATTTTGGTTTGCCAGAGCTATCAGCATTTCCGTTTAAAGCTCGGTGGAAAATATTCCCCTAAAGATTGGAGCCAATAGAAACAAGGAACGAAGTAACTAGAAAAAATTTATCATTTAATTCATCATTCTATTTAATCAATTATTGAGATTTAAATTTTTTTTTTAGAAGGATCATCTAAAAAGTATTTCTTCATTTAAAATGAAAAAACTGACATAGATGTTATGGATGCGACTTCCCCGATACCATCGATTAGATAAAAATCTTATTTATCATCCAATACTCGGTTTTCAATTTAAGAAAAGAATCTCTTTTCTTACTTTATACTCCACTCCATAAGGGAGCCGAATGAAGAGAGACTTTCATGTTCGGTTCTGAATTAGAGGCATTAATTGATCCAAAATTAATGTCGACTATAACCCTTAGCCTTCCAAGCTAATGATGCGGGTTCGATTCCCGCTACCCGCTCTTCCATCGAAAGAGCTTACTTATTAAATAAAATTTTTTTTTTATTTAATAAGAAAGATCAATAAGTTTAAAAAATTTCCTATTACTAATAGATCTTTGTTTACAGCCATGCCGTGAGTTGTTTCATTCACAACAGATTTTCTTTCCCCTTCTTCATCGTGAGAAAGGGGAAAGAAATAAAAGCGTCCATAGTCTAATGGATAGGACAGAAGTCTTCTAAACTTCCGGTATAGGTTCAAATCCTATTGGACGTAATATCTTCTTGGATAAAACTATTTTATGCTTAATAAAAACCTTTCAATGTGCTTTTTTTCTCCCCGTGTGAATGGGGAGAGCCGGAAAAGAGCTTTTTCCTAGCTCCCTCGTATTATCATAAAATCATATATTTATTTTTGTTCCTGAAGTAGGAAAAATTCAGTATGTTCCTTAATGGCTTCCTTCAGAAGGATTTCCGCTTGTTCCGTGAACGCCTTAGTAGAACGTATGATTTCCGCAAACTGAGGTTTATTAGTTATTAAATACTCGCGTAACTGAACAAGAAATCCTTTAACTTGTCCGATTTCCAGTATATCTAAATATCCGTTGACTCCAGCGTAAATAGTAGCTACTTGTTCCTCCACCGCCAAGGGAGCTGCTTGAGATTGTTTGAGCAACTCACGTAATCGTTGACCTCTAGCTAATTGATTTTGAGTAGCTTTATCAAGGTCAGAAGCAAATTGTGCAAAGGCTTCTAGCTCTGCAAATTGAGCCAATTCCAATTTTAATTTTCCAGCTACTTGTTTCATAGCTTTAATTTGAGCTGCGGATCCTACTCTAGATACAGAAATACCCACATCAATTGCGGGTCGAATTCCGGCATTAAACAAATCAGCTGATAAAAATATTTGTCCGTCGGTAATGGAAATCACATTAGTAGGAATATAAGCCGAAACATCTCCGGCTTGGGTTTCGACTATAGGCAGAGCAGTCATACTTCCCTCACCTAGTTGAGAACTTAATTTAGCCGCTCTTTCCAAAAGACGGGAATGCAAATAGAAAACGTCTCCTGGATAAGCTTCTCGACCGGGTGGTCTTCTTAATAAAAGGGACATCTGTCGATAAGCTTGTGCTTGCTTAGAAAGATCATCGTAAATGATTAGAGTATGTTGTTTACGATACATAAAGTATTCTGCTAAAGCTGCTCCCACGTAAGGGGCAAGATATTGCAATGTAGCAGGAGAATTCGCAGTTTCTGCTACCACAATAGTATATTCCATTGCTCCCCGTTCCTCAAAGTTATTAACTACCTGAGCCACAGAAGAGGCTTTTTGACCGATAGCTACATAGACACATATTACATTTTGACCTTTCTGATTCAAAATAGTATCTGTAGCTACTGCTGTTTTACCAGTTTGTCTGTCCCCAATAATTAATTCTCGTTGACCGCGTCCAATGGGAATCATAGAGTCAATAGCAATAAGACCTGTTTGCATGGGTTCATACACGGAACGTCTCGAAATAATGCCCGGAGCGGGAGATTCAATTAGTCTAAATTCAGAAGCTGGAATTTGACCTTTGCCATCAATAGGTTGAGCTAAAGCGTTTACGACGCGACCCAAATAAGCGTCACTTACTGGTATCTGAGCAATTTTACCTGTCGCTTTTACAGAACTGCCTTCTTGTATAGCCAATCCATCACCCATTAATACAATTCCAACGTTGTCTGATTCCAAATTTAAAGCAATTCCTGCTGTACCATCCCCAAATTCCACCAATTCCCCTGCCATTACTTCGTCGAGACCATAAGTACGGGCAATTCCATCCCCTACTTGGAGTACGGTACCGATATTCATAACCTTTACTTCTTGATTATATTGCTCGATTTGTTTGAGAATAATGCTGCTAATCTCGTCGGGTCGAATGTTTACCATTAGTGTTCGTTAATGATTCCTGAAAAATAGAACCTATAAGAAAAGGCTAATCAGTTTTTTTTTCCCAGGGTCTCCATCGATAGGCCAATATGATGATCAATCATGCGTGAGTGCAATTCGCTATTCAAACGAATGTTTAAAGCTTTGAGAGCTCTTTCTAATGCAAGTCGGGAAACTTGTTGGCGAACTTGTTCAATTGCTCCTTGTTCTTCAAAACGAATAGTAGCATTCTTAGAGTCTTCTAATCGTTTTAAATCTTCACCAGCGGAATTTATTAGATCTTGTTTCTCTCTTTCCATTCGAGATAGTCCATTTATGCGAATCTCGTCTGCTTTTGTTTCTGCCTGTTGTAAACGGTTCTGAGCTTGTTTAAGCTTATCAATAGCCTCTTTATACCGTTCTTCTGCATCGCGAATGATATTCAAGATGGTCTGTTTACGATTATCCAATAAATTACTTAACACTCCCTTTCCGAAGTAAACTAGTAGACCAATTACTACACCTAAATTAATCAAATTTGTTTCTAAAAGGTTGGTATTTAAGCCGAGACTCGCGGCAGGAGGCCAGTAACTCGGGAAAATAACAGGATCAATCATCATATTTTTTATACTCTTCTCCCGTCATAGGTTATCCAAGTTTTACAGAGTTTTTTCACTCGACCCTACCGAACATCATACATAGTTTGAAATAGACATTATGAGAGATTTCTCAGTCTGAGGTTTCGCCTATTTATAAAATAGGGTCATATAAATACAAATAACTTGCTCTACTCTCTGCTACAAAAGTCAGGTTTTTTCAACCAAAGGATAGGTTTGTTACTTACTCATTATTATTAGCCCCCCCCCTCTATAGAGAATCGGCTGAATAGACGAATAATTTAAATAGAGAAGGAAGGGGATTAATTATTAGTAACAAGAGGTACGGAGCTTCGTTCCGTTCTTCGGATCAAACGAAAGGATTTGCAAATAGAAGTGCTAGAGCTACAACTAGTCCATAGATAGTTAAAGCTTCCATGAAAGCTAAGCTTAGCAACAAGGTACCTCGAATTTTACCTTCAGCTTCTGGTTGTCTCGCAATACCTTCTACAGCTTGACCCGCAGCGGTGCCTTGACCAACACCGGGTCCAATAGAAGCGAGACCTACAGCTAATCCAGCAGCAATAACGGAAGCAGCAGAAATCAGGGGGTTCATATGGTAATCGATCTCCTCCAACTAAGGTTGGGGAATGGTTAATGAAAACCTATCCTCTATTGCTAACTACTTTTACTCATTATAAAATCTTTCATAAAAATAGTTAATAACTCAAGATGTTTCTCATTAAAGCGATGGTGTCGCTAAAGATGATAATGAATACGAAGATAAAAAAGAATATTCTTTTTCATTCTTCTCTACGTCTATCCAATAGATTACATATTCATTGTTTTTACATATTTCAATATTACTCAGATATTGAGGAGAGACAGAATGAATTTGACCGAATAGCAATTCTATCTCAATTTCCTAACTTAATCATTTTATATTACATGAATTATGTAAATCGAATTACATCCATAATGTATAATAAGTATGATTTTTTTTTCACCTATTCTATTATGTTGTAACCGAGGAACAGTTAAATTAAGAGGTGAATATTCTAATCAACTAACTTCTATTTTTAATTTGTTCAGTTATTTTCATATAACCTTTTATTTTATTGAGAGATTTTACTAATTCAATTTGATTGATATGGAAGAAAAGTTTCATGATCGTTCATATTATTCCTATTATACCTGAGAAAATCAATTTATATTAGAATCAAAAAAGATCAATATATAAAAATAGATTTATCTTACGGGAAGATATCAATCTTTTTTCAAGAAACTAGATCTAGCAAAGTGATTGATTTTCCAAAAACTATCTACACCAATAAAAATTTCACCTCAACCTCGACATAGAGACTACGTCTATATTCCATACAGATGAATAAGAATTGTGTGTCCATCTATCCAATTGAAAAGCCTATTCAACGGCTAATGATGACCTTCCATGGATTCTCCTATATAAGCTGCGGCTAGAGTCGCAAAAATCAAAGCTTGAATAGCACTTGTGAATAATCCTAGGAACATCATAGGTATGGGAACTACCAGAGGTACTAAAGAAATAAGAACAGCAACCACCAATTCATCAGCTAATATATTCCCAAAAAGTCGAAAGCTAAGTGATAAAGGTTTAGTAAAGTCTTCTAAGATATTGATTGGTAAAAGTATTGCGGTTGGTTGAATATATTTACCAAAATAACTTAAACCTTTTTTGTGAAGACCTGCATAAAAATATGCTACCGATGTAAGCAAAGCCAAAGCAACGGTAGTATTAATATCATTCGTAGGTGCAGCTAACTCTCCATGGGGTAACTCAAAGATTTTCCAAGGGAGAAGAGCACCTGACCAGTTGGAGACAAAAATAAATAGGAACATGGTCCCAATAAAAGGGACCCAAGGACGATATTCCTCTTCTCCAATTTGAGTTCTAGCCAAGTCCCGAATAAATTCTAGAACATATTCGACGAGATTTTGACCATCTGGCGGAACGGTTTATAGATCTCCAGTAGCTAGAATGGCTAAACTTAATAAAATAGTAATTACAACCCAAGAGGTTATAAGTACTTGTCCATGAACCTGGAAACTACCTATTTGCCAATAGAAGTGTTGACCTACTTCCACACCGGATATTTCGTACAAATTTTGGAACGTGGTAATGGAAGATAGAGATGGTGCAATATGCGTATTGCTCCTCCTAAAGATTAACTATAAAAAGAAGAAATGATTCCATTGTTTTTCTTTTTTTTTTATATATCTCACTTTTGGATTTTCGACCACTTTATGTATATATAAATATCTTTTTCGAATAAAATAAAATATATTAAGAAAACGAAAAGATATTTATATAAATATATCATATATTTTCAGGTCCGAAAGTAGTGATTAACTCAAGAATTCCTGGGTTCTTGGAAATCACGACCTTCGCGAATCGCTGACGTAAATTTATTTGAGATACATCCAATTGAAGATCTAGAATTATTATTGGCTGGAATTGGGATATACGTAATAAGATCCGGATCGCAATCCGTAGTATATCTACTAAGCAAATGGTTGGAATACTTAAAATTATACATTCTTGAATAACAACAGAATCTTTCCGTTAATCAACAGTTGTTACAACATCGGATAAACCCGTCACATATTTAATTACACCTGGATATTTATCTTTTTTCGCAGTTGAGCCAATTGTATTTTCGGAATGGCTGCTTCTTCTAAATAAGAAGATGTAGATATTTTATAATTTGTTACATAAGGAGTTCTTTCTTTGTCCCGTTCGGTTATTAACAACCCAATGATTCTCGAATAATAGTATATGGAAATAACACTCGTAAATAATGAAAATTTATTTAGTTTTATCTTCCTACTAAAATAAACTTTGCATTAAAGTTATTTATTGAAATCCGCTTCGGATACTATACTAATGTTCCTAACACTTCATGAATAGTTTTTTTACTGGAAGAAATAGGGAATTCTTTTTCTCCATAAAATAAAATGTGTTTAATCTCGTTAATGAATAGTTTATTATTCTTTGTTCCCAGAAACCCCCCCCCTTTTTTCTCCGGAGTTACTTGCCAAATTGCTTCTCTATACCCAGTACCAGCAGGAACTATTCCACCAGGAATGACATTCTCTTTTAAGCCTTTCAACCGATCAATTTTACCCCGGATAGCAGCTCTAGCTAATATTCTGGTAGTCTCTTGGAAACTCACTTCTGAAAGGAAACTCTTAGTATTAATAGATGCTTTCGTTATTCCCAGTAATATAGGTTTATAAGGAATCTCTTCTTCCAAAGCACGATTCATCCTTTGCGCCCGTGAAACTTCTATTGGTTCTCCGGGTGAAGAAACATTAGCTATTCCATCTTCTAAAGTAACTATTTTCGATGTCATTTGGCGCACAATAATTTCCAAATGCTTATCGGATATTTTCACTCCTTGGGATCGATAACCCTTCTGAATTTGATCAACCGAATCGATTCGACTTTGTTCTAAACTTACTCTAGCGCTGAGAAAGAAACTCCAAGGGTATCCGAAGATCCATGTCACATCGTTGTTCCGATCTTCAAAACTGTCTTTGAAATCCATTGATACCGAAGTATTAGGGCGGGATTCTAAAAGTTGCTCGATCTTAGGAAGACCTTGAAGAATAATATTTTCAAATCTTAATCTTTCGTATATTGATGTTATTGATGCATCTCCTTCTTTAACAATGTCTCCACAACTATTATGAACAGTCGCTCCTACATTAGCTAAGTATGGCTTAGCCAATCTAATTACTACAAATTCTATATGAATGGCTATTATTTGACAAGATCGGAAAAGTGGTCCATATTCGGGTGTAGATACACCCTCACATATCAATTGTCCAAGACTAACTAATCGGAATGTTTTTTTGTATGGACAGAATAACGAGAAACACCAATTTAGTAAATAAAAAATAATATTTTTGTGGAAAATCAAACGATAATTTATTCTATTTTCATCTGAAAAATACCATTTAGGCACTTCGGAAGTATTTTTAAAATTTTCAATAATGGAATATTTATTGGATGGAACTCTACCATGGGTTAACCAACAGAGGGAAGACAGAGGATTAGCGATACTATGTAAATTACCTAAAATACCTAACTTCTCCAACGGAGTTACTTGCGTAAGATTTTCTTGTAAATCCTCTTGGATCGATGAAATAAAATATGTAGTAATTCCTTTTAAATCGAATTGTGTACTTTTATTACTTTCACTTGGGGATATTAAGGAATCCTTCAAGAATTCTGTCGGAGAAGCATTGGCATCTAAATCAAATTTTATATCGTTTTTTTCTACTGTATCATAATATTTTGGACCAGTAAATGAAGGGGTGAGGGAGAGAGAATCGTCCGAGGACAAGATAAGAAAAGATGTGTTTTCTTGATCTCTATCGGGTAGAATACGAATAATACCTTTATGTTTACTAAATGACTGGCTTCCCCCATTGGAAGAATGACTGGTGTAATGAACTTTGTTACCCAAAATATATTTGGAATCTGCTGTATTGTTATTATCATCATTATCGTTATTATTATTGTCATTGTCATTATTCCCAGTATCTAAAGAATGTTTTATCAAACTAAGTTGAATAAAATTTTTAAATTGGAAAGTTTTAGTTTTATTCGTTCCTATCTCAATGAAAGAAGTATAAGCCCTTTCTACTCTCATAGGGGATCCCTTTTCTCGATCCAAGACTAAACAAGTTCGAACTAATTGGATACCCGTGTCATTGATTCGAACTTCTTTACCATCCTCATAGAGAAGATATTGAACAACTTTCGCTCTTAGAGTTCCTTGTTCCCCCAGTAACTCCCGATGAGGAGAGAATGCTGTTGCTAAATTGTCAGGTATTTCATATTCCATTGCGGGTCTGAGTAAGGCAAAAGGTTTATCTGTACGAGGTATGATCCACTGGAGATAAGTCCAATTCCTGGATCTGAATTTACCAAAAATTCTTTTCCCCGGTTGTATTAAAACGTCCCTTTGTTCGGATATTTCCCTTGCTTTCCCTGGATGAATGATACAACCAGGTAATATTCTTATTTCAAATTTATTGTCTGTTATCCTTCGCATTCGAACCGATCCGCTCACTCGGCTATGAATATCCGAAGTTATTTTTGCACCTGCCTGAATAATACTATTATCCTCTACTAAGATGGAAGAAAAGGGTTCATGTACAATATGTACTTCTTCCGGGATTGAAAAAAAGTTCCCACCTCCGATTATCTCATGTCTTGTCATAAATCTTTTCGTTTTTCTATTCCCAATAATCTCGTTTTTTTTGCCAATCGAATCAATTTTTATGGTACCATACTTGATAATCCCCCAATCCTTGGTTATGTATCTAGGATCGTTTAAAATGGCCAAAATATCATCATTTTGTAAAACACCATTTTTATATATTTTAGGGACAAATTCAAAATCCGGGATTTTTTCATTGTATCTGTTTTTATCTCGTTCCGGTGATAAAAAAACTCTACCCTTTTTATGTTTTCGTGTTACTTTATAACCATGCAAAATGAAAGTGGAATATATAAAATTCCAATCCCTATTATTGGATATGCTATGATCGAACTCTGAATGATTAAAGGGTTTTTTGTTTCTTCTCGAAAAAAAATTGAATGATTCAGGATTTATCTGATCTTTTTTCGAATGAGAATCAAGAAGTGTTTTATTTTCCTCGGTCAAAGGAAATTGAACATCGATTTGATCTTCATCCCGGTAGAAGAATCGTATGCCACCCATACTATGAAATCTTCCCGATAATACCCGTGCATAACTTGTCTTAGTTATGAAATGAATGTTACTATGTACATGCTCAGGGTTGTGACGCACCTTCGCACCCCAGTGCATCTCCCCATCCAAGCTGGAATAAATAGATTTTTTAATTCTTTCTTTTGAAGTGGATGTTGTAACATGAACCTCCGCAATAACTTGTTTTGATTCTACATGTTGATTGTTCTGAACCAAGATCAAACTTTGCGGTGGAATTGTTGGATTACGTACCTCATACTTATTCCCAATAGTAATGGATAAATCATTGTCACATATCCAAGCAGGATGTCCATGACGTGTACGTGTGGGATAAACCGAATCGATATTGGATTTAATAATTCCAGTAAAAGGAGTTCGTATATGTTATGCAATACCACCCGTGAATATCCCACCAGTATGAAAAGTTCTTAAGGTTAATTGAGTCCCTGGTTCCCCAATAGACTGACCCGCAATAATACCCACTGCTTCTCCTAATTCTACCGGATTACCATGAGTAAGACTCCAGCCATAGCATAGTTTACAGATCCAAAACATGCTTTTACGAGTCAAAGGGGATCGTATAGATATTGGTTGTGTTTGAAACATTAATTGATTGGCAAGCTCAGCCCCAACATCTTGATCACGTGTAGCAACGCATCTTGCATCTACGTATACATTATCTGCTAATACACGACCAATCAGTCTTGATTCAGCAATCATTCGTATATTCCTTTGCTCATCCCGAATGGGACTTATGAGGATACCTTCAATAGTGCCGCAATCTATTCTACGTACAACAATGTGTTGAACTACTTCAACAAGTCTACGTGTAAGGTATCCGGCATCTGCCGTTCGTATCGCAATATCCACAACTCCTTTACGAGCGCCATAACAAGGAATTATGTATTCTGTTAGAGATGGTCCTTCGCGAGAATTGCTTTGAATGGGTAAATCAATAATTTGTCCTTTAGGATCCGACATTGATCCTCTCATACCTAATAATTGGTGAATTTGGGATATATTTCCTCGGGCTCCCGGGAAGGACATCATATGTACTGGATTTGAAGGATCAGTTATCTTAAAATTAGGAGTCATTTCCTGCTTCATATATTCACTCGTAGTATACCGTGTATCAATCAATTGACGTAATCTTTCTACCGCATGCACATTTCCATAACGATGATGTTCCTCTTCGTAAGAACCTTGTCGCTCCGCATCCCGTATAAACCATCCTTTGGAAGGTGTTGTTGAAGGATCGTCAATGCCTAATGAGACGGCTTTGTAAGTAGCCTATTAAAAACCCAAAGTCTTAGGTTGATCTGGGATATGCGCCGTATACACCATTCCAAAATGAGTTATTAACCTGCTAATAAATTGTTTTATGGCAGTTCTATCCATCACTTTATTATAGAGGAGCAATTTATCTGATTCTGCCATATCCCCCACTCCCAAAAATAGGATTCACCGCCAATGAATTCCAGCCTTTTACCGAAAGGTTTCCTCAATCTTAATGTTTGCTTGTTTGTAAAAAAAGTTTTGTTTTAACAGGTGATTATAATTATATCGTCACAGCTGGCGGTGCTCCATTCCGAATTGAAGAATCTTTGGAGATGCCTTGTAGAGCTGACTCTATTTCTTGATTCGGAATAATACGACCAGCGGTTGTACAAATGTATATACTAAGTGTGCTCTCTTCTCCGTCCCCCCTAACCTGGAAATGCTCGTAGATCTGATGAGAAGTACCCAAAGGCTCATACTGAGCCTCAATAGGCTCTTCCTGATTCACGGAATTCATTATGCGTAGATAATCATCTACTGGCCATCGGAGCCACAAAGGACTGTATAAGTTCATTTCTCTCTGCGATTTTGATCTGAGCACATCATTGTAACTATAAAAATAAGGTATTCTTTGACTTTGAGAGAGTTCATTCCTATATGGAAATGGATTATATCTATTTCCATAAATACCTTGATTACTTTCAATTGTTAATGTATAAAGCCCAAGAAGCATATCTTGGTTCGGTACAGAAACGGGATCTCCCGTAGCTGGAGACAAGAGATTCGCGTGAGAAAGCATAAGTAGACGAGCTTCTGCTTGGGCCTCCAAGGATAAAGGTACATGGACAGCCATTTGATCTCCATCAAAGTCTGCATTGAACCCTGCGCAAACTAATGGATTTAAACGAATAGCACGCCCGTCTGCTAAAATAGGTTCGAATGCTTGTATGCCTAGTCTGTGTAATGTAGGTGCTCGGTTCAACAATACGGGATGTCCCTGCATAACCTCTTGAAGTATTTTCCAAATTAGAGGCATTTTATTCTGAATCAGGAGTTTAGCGGCTTTAATGTTGGGAACAAGATTTCGTCCAATTAAATTGCGAATTACGAAGGGTTGAAAAAGCTCTATGGCTATCTCTCGAGGTAATCCGCATTGGTGTAATGAAAGAGAGGGACCTACCACGATAACAGAACGACCTGAATAATCAACTCGTTTTCCAAGTAAATTCTCCCGAAATCTTCCTTCCTTGCCTTGAATTACATCTGAAAAGGATTTCAAAGGCCTATCATTAGTATCCGTCATGGGTTCTCCGCCGATGCTATTATCAATAAGTGCATCTACAGCTTTCTGAACCAATTTTTTTTGACAAACAAGTACTCCTTCCGGTGCAAATATTCTTATTTCTGAAAGACAACTGAGAGAATTATTTCGAAAAATGATTCTTCGATAAAGTTCATTTATATCCGAACTAATTATTTTACCTTCGCCTAATTGAACCATAGGTCTTAATTCAGGGGGAAGAACTGGTAATAGTGACAAAACCATCCACTCTGGATTTGTTTTTGTTCGAATAAAGTATTTGATCAATTTCATATGTCTAACCGAAAAATCTTTCCTTCTTTGAATTTTCCGGTTTTCCCATTTATCTTCTGTGGGTTCACCGTTCACCAAAAATTCTTCCCATTTTTCATATGCGCGATCCAAAAAAACTTTCGGTTTTAGACTAGCTAATAGTTTTTTGGTAACATCTCCCCCAGTAGCTATTTCTCTACCCATAAATTCGTTGAAGTCTGGACAATGGAAAAAGCAAGGAATACTTTCGTTCCGAATTTCATAATCATTATCATCATATTAAAATAAACCTCGTTTTAATCCAAATGAAGTAGGTTTGTTAGTTATAGGCTTGGCAAAAAAAAGATTGGGATAGGTTAGGTTATTTATTATCTAGTCCCCCCCGCAGAATCGGACGCGAGAGTTTCCTCTCATCCGGCTCAAGCAGCTATTATTAAAACATGAGAATCTTTCATTCTTATTTCGTATCGAATAATTTTGAGATTCTGTTGCTTAGCGAGGAAAAACAGCTACTCGTTACTCAAATTATACCTAAAGTAAACTAATTTATGTTCTTTCCATTACAGAAAAATTAATTTATATTCTTTATTCTTGAGTAGTCTTATTCCCTTCGAATGATATACCTTCTTACAGAGATACCTTCCAATGAAATTGAAATTCGTTAGGATTTCCTTCGTTCATATTCCGATTCCTTCGATCCTTTGGGTTCTCGCTCTACTCCGATGGTCATAATGCTATTTGAAGCACATATGCGGTGGATAGGCTTCTATAGCCATACCTATAAAAGCTTACTTATTACATAAGCATAAGCTTATTCAAAATATTATAATATCGAAGGATTTCCGGATTCTCTGTAAGAAAGAGAATGGGGTTTCTTACGAAGTCTGATTAACAAATAACATTATACATAATGTGATATGTACACATATTGTATGAACCCTAGATAAATCCTCCTTTTATCTCATTACTTATAATTTCATCTCGAGCTTCGTGTCACTCCTCAAAGAACATGACATGTCGGAGTTAAAGGCATCCCTATGAAATTGGAATTAGATGGGATGACGGTTTCTATTCCAATCCGTATAATCAAAAACTATGATCGAGTCACACATCGCAGTATGCTAGGCTTTCCAATTCCCTAAGAGGTTTGGATAGGATATTCGCAATATGACTAGGAAGCTTTTTTGAATACCATACATGAGTTACCGCACATGCTGATTCGATGTATCCCATTCGATATCTTCGAACTCGAGATTCCGTAGATTCAACTCCGCATTCCTTACAGAAACTTGAGTCTTCTTCATTTTCTTCACTCCATTGATACTTTCCACGGGCGCAAACTCCACTTTAAATAGGCCCAAATATTCTCTCACAGAATATTCCATCTTTTTCTGGTCTATCGCTGCCATAATAGAAAGTGCTGGGTTGAGTTACCCGTCCAACTATCTCTCCGGTAGGTAAGATTCTTTCAGTCCAGGCACGAATTTGTTCGGGAGAAGCTAATCCAATTCGAAGATATTGATGATTTTGGTAAATCATAAGATTAAAGTTCCGATTGATTTGTACTAAACTTCTTTATAATCTGTTATTAAATCTTTTTTTATAATAACTGGATCCGAATCTGGGGCTAAACATCGTGGTTCTCGAACGAGCAATCGAAAAGATTCTGGAGTAATTACTTCAGGTTCATATATCGGTTCTCCAGCTACTATAGTACTAACTACTTTCTGACGGGTTTCGGCATGATCAGATTTAATAGTAAGCATTTCTTGTGGAATATGGGAAACACCGAAACCTTCTGGAGCCCAAACTTCCATCTCTCCCACCCGTTGCCCCCCCCGTTTGGATCTCCCCCTAAGTGGTTGTTGTGTAACACGTGAATAAGGTCCACTAGATCGTACATGGATTTTATCATCAACTTGATGAATCAATTTTGGCATATAAGCTTTTCCTATCGTAACAGGTTGTTCAAAAATCTCTCCCGTTCTTCCATCAATCAATCGGCTTTTCCCGGGATTATCGAGTTCAAATGACCATGGATTAGCTGTTTGCCTACTAGCCTCATGAGGTTCAGGAAATACTAGCTTTCTCGGAGCTTCCCGTTCGTATCTTTCATCGAAAGGCATTACTCTATAATGTCTCCTCAAAAAGTCTCCTGCTATACCAAGCACACATTCAAAGATTTGTCCCACATTCATCCGTGAGGGCACCCCTAAGGGACTCAATATCATATCAATAGGTGTTCCATTTTGCAAATAAGGCATATCTTGTCTAGGTAAAATCTTTGAAATGATACCCTTATTACCATGTCTTCCAGCAACTTTATCACCTACTCTTATTTTGCGTTCCTGCAGGACATATACATGAACAACCTTTGTATACCTAGAAGTATCCTCTGGATAAATCCATCTCACATCAATAACTTGACCTCTTCCACCTGGGGGTACTTTAAGACAAGTTTCTCTCGTAGTAGTTGTATCAATACCAAATATGGCTTGTAATGAGTTACCTTCCGGAGCCTTCAGCGATTCCTCTGAATCTCGAGGTGTTAATTTACCTACTAAAACATCTCCCGTTTCTACCCAAGATCCCGGTAATACAAGGCCACTCTTATCTAAATGACGAAGAAAATAATCATCTAAATGGGGTATTTTTCTGGTAATTTCCTCAGCAGTTCCTTCAGGTGTTACATGAGCCCCAATTTCATATTTCTCAATATGAATAGACGTAAAAATATCTTCGTGTATTAGACGTTCGCTGATAAGTACTGAGTCCTCAAAATTGTATCCTTCCCATGGCATATATGCTATTAATATATTTTTCCCTGGAGCTAGTTCTCCCCCTACCGTAGCTCCCCCATCCGCCAAAAATTGCCCTCTTTCTAGATATTCACCTTCATTAACCCGAGGCTTTTGATGCATACGAGTATCGTTATTAGAACGTTGATATATAACTAATTTGGTATCTATTGTATTTCCATCGTCAACTAACAAAGTTATTTTTTCACCATCAATATAATCAATTTTCCCCCCCCGTGCGGCTACAACCACAGTCCCCGAATCTGGGGCTACTTGACCTTCCAATCCTGTTCCTACAATACATTTTTCGGTTTTTGAAAGTGGAACTGCTTGACGTTGCATATTAGAACCCATTGAAGCACGATTTGCATCATTGTTTTCAAGAGGAGGAATAGGAGGAGCTCCAACGGAAAAATGTTGTAGAGGCGAAATACTTCGAAGATGTATTTGATTCCATGCAATAGTCACAATTTCTTGTCGATATCGAGCTGCAGTTACTTGTTCCTTTTTATCCTCCTGAGATACTGATAAACAAGTTCCTGTAGTTATTCGATAGTATTCATCTTCTTCTGCTGATACATGAGTTGCAGTATCCCCCTCCTCGGATAATATCTCGGAGATCTTATAGAAGGGACTTCCGAAGAATCCCCAAGGGTCAACGCTTGCATGAAGAGCCAATGATGAAATGGGTCCAGCATTCATTCCTTCGGACGTTTCGATGGGACAAACACGCCCATAATGACTAGGATGAGTATCTCGTACTTGGAAACTAGCGGTTCGCCTTATTGATCCTCCAGGGCCCAAATAACTTAATCTCCGCCTATGAACTATTTGTGTTAATGGATTAGTTTGGTCTAGAGATTGAGATAAGGGGTGTGAACCAAAAAATTCTTTGAAAGTTGTTAATAATAAACTTGAAGTTACTGGACTTCCAAAAGTTGGTACACGTTTATGCTGGGTTGCCCTATTCATTCTTCCCCGCACTGAATCCTCCGAACGTTCTGATGCCAATCTTGATTGATCTTTTGATGAATCTGCTACGGAACAAATATGTTTATTCTTTAAGTGATCCATATCATCGAGGGTTCCTACTCCAATTCGAACTTTGATCGAATAATCTATAACAGCTAACATATCTTTTGGTAATGAAAAAATCTCATTTTTAGGTACATCAAGGTTAAGTTTTTTGTTCAAATTTATTCGACCAATATTCCCTGGTTCAAATTTTGGTTGAGAGAATCTTTCTTGTGATTCTTCAGATATATCGGGGAATTTCAAATATTCATCTGTACCATATAATAGTTTGTAAAGTTCCGATATGGCATATTCTCTCGATTGAATATGTTTTGCCTTTGTTTTCCGAAAAGCGTCACTCGAGACATCGGGATAACAAACATTTTCTAAAATTTCTCTTGTATTCAAACCCATAGCTAATAATAAAAGTCAAATGGATATTCTCTGTTTCCTATTTATACGAACCCATATTCTGTTCTTCATATCAGGTTCTGATTTGAATCTTCCTCCACGATTTGAGATTATTGTGCCGGTATATATAGGGTTCCCATTTGGATCCCGTTCCAGATTAAGGTAAATACCAGGACTTCGTAAAATTTGATTGATTGCAACTCTAGCAGTTCCATTCACTACAAAAGTACCTTGGGAGCTCATTAAAGGAATATTCCCAATGTATACAGTTTGTCTTTTTATTCTCCCCTTTCCCTTTTGAGTCGATTGGGCTGGTACATATGATTTGGGTGAATACGTAATGGACCCACACACGGCATCTTTTTCTCCGATCAATGGTTCTATTAAGTAATATTGTTCACCAAATAATCGAAATTCAATCTCTTCATCTGTATCTTCGATACAGGGAAAATTATTCGGTTCTTCCATTAATCCCTGATTAACAAAACAATAAAATGCTTCCAATTGTATTTTTCCAAAATTAGGCAGTACAAAGATTTCCCCATTCTTTTCTAATACCATGTTGAATCTTCTCTTTCTTCTTTTTCCTCTTCTTTTCCCTATTTCCCTCTTTTCCCTTTTCTGTCAAGATGGAAATAAAAAAACTCCATATTGATAAAGAAATTTGTACCAATATAGTGGTAGTAGGTAGCAAATCGATAGATTTTCTTCTAATTTCGAACTAATTATGTTATGTGAGAGTCAGAAAAAAAATACAGATTCTTAACTTAAATTAACTTAATAAGTAAAGGAAGGAATACCGTTCATTCCGTTTGAGAGGGGAGAGAAACAAACACTTGATTGAACCATTAATCATTCTTATAATACATTAACTTATATTTATTATATTTATTACAATTCCAGGTCGAAGATCAAAAAGGTTCAATTACGATAAAGTGGAGGCGACATGGCCAAGTGGTAAGGCAGAGGACTGCAAATCCTTTATCCCCAGTTCAAATCTGGGTGTCGCCTGAAAAAAAAAAAAAAATACAAAGAAGTAGTTTGGGTTGGCTATCATGTTATCTCTAAATATGAATTGTGTTGCTCCATATTATAGCCTGTCACATTATCCATATTTGAATTTTCATCATGAATAGGCAACCCTATGTTAAGTATAAATCAATTCTGAAATAAAAGCAAGTTATTCTACATTTCTTGCCTCAACAATCTTGAATCCCTTTAATATTGCTTATAAAATTCAAAATATAGATTATATTAAAATTTATTTTATTAAATACTTGGCGGTATTAACAGCTCTTCATATTATCAGTATAGAATAAATCATCATATAATATTATTTCTATATTTCTACATAGAAATAATCTAGATTCTTTATTCTATTCGAGAATCAAAAAGATAAGGAGAATCTTTACGGATATAGTTAATATTGCTTGGGCTGCTTTGATGGTAGTTTTCACATTTTCTCTCCCACCTGTGGTACGGGGAAGAAGCGGGCCGTAATTCCCGATTATAAATAATAAATTTATTAAATCATTATTGAATATTTTTTTTTTTATAATGATTTAATAAATAAATAAATTTATGAATATGGAAAAATATTTTCATAATTTTTTGATCTGTTTTCTATTTTTTTCCCTGCAAGAAATATATGAGGTATAATAAATTCCCTCCCATTTTCCATAATATAAAGGCTTTTTTTTTCTTCCCATTCCGAATTCAAAGTTTTGATAGATCCATTTATTTTTCAACCAAGTTAATAGGTTGAGAAAAAAATATTTATATTTCTCATAATATAAATTGGTTATATTATTTTTAATACTACGTAAATAGAGACTTTCTGTAATATAAGAAATAGCAGTTCCACTTAGAAGCATTTGGGATAATAGAAGAATGGGATCTAAACGCCAACCCTGGGAAATAAAAATTCCTCCACATAATAATCCGATGGAAGAGAAAAGGAAATCATAATATTGGGATAGGTTGATTCCTCGCTCGCCCCCCCCTGAAAACCATATATGATATTTTAATCTCTTTATGGCTTAAGTAAAAGATTATGAAAATAACATATCGTTTTTACCCCAAATTCAAGTGAGTTTTCATATAACTTCTTGGATTGTCTCTAACCTGTTCAATGAATTTATATTCCCAAATTTTTTATTATTCTCAAGAGATCAGGTTTATTTTATATGTACTTATCATATTCTCCTATAAGAAGGATTATCATTGGGCTCATGGTATACTCCGTTGGTTTCACCATTCCCTTCTCCGGAGAAAAGAGAACTAAGAATTGACATAAAATGATATTTTTTTATTTTTATATTTATCAATCGATCCAAATAAAATTTCAGTGAAATTTGTTTTCGAAGTAATTTATAATATTAAACTATGCTAGCCATAGATTATCTATTTCATTCTATAGAGAATAAATCTTTTCTTCTCCCCTTCTCAAGTTTCATATTAAATATTATTAGTTAATATGTTGAATCTCCTGAGCGAAATATCTTTAAGTACATTCAAAATCACACCTCTAGATACATGAGGTTCCCTTTCTCTAAGGGCGTACAAAAGTATGCCTACCGACACTAGTCCTACTCCCACCGTAGTACTAGGACCATACTCCATATGAATCATATAAGAAATAACACGTAAGTTAGAAAGGACTATATTCGTTGGGGGAATATATTCTATTAAAACCCCCCGATATAGTTTTTTTTTTTTAATTCAATAAGTATTCGCTATGATGTATGTAATTATCCAGAAAAAACTTGGACTTCTTCTATCATTCTCTCATAAGTGAATATTAAATTGAGAATGAATTTAATTGCTTTGACTGGCTGTTTTTACATAAGGGATAGGTGAGAAGGCAGTGGGAATGAGAATGAACAGTGCAGTGGCAATAAATGCGAGGATATTTACTTCCATAATCTCATTATTTATCTTATTATTTTATAATATTTTGAAGGGGCTCAAAAATCCCATCCGATAAAGATTATACATCTTCTCTTTTTCGGTTCAGAGATTCATAATGAATATAATCGATTCAATTTCTTTGGGAGATACAATCAATCTCCTTGAATTCAATGAAACCCCACCCCATATAAGTCTGATCGATTTATCTAATATTAGATGAATAGTATAACACAAGACAACTTTCTGACCTACAACATAAGATTCTTCATCTGAAAAAGCTCATTTTCTGTTTACTGTACTTTTACTTCCTATCTGCCACATTTATTATCTACGTACCATCTATGTTATACGACGCTATATGCAGTATACTATAAACATAGATGAATTTGGTGTGAAAAGATAAATGAAATACCTCATTTCCCAGTCAATCTATTATCAATAAATTTTGATATTGAGATAATACTGAACCGGCTTCATTATTTCACGGTTCGTTTGATAGAGTCTCATCTCGATAGTATGCCTTGAAGAGGACTCGAACCTCCATGCTTCATAGCACGAGATTTTGAATCTCGCGTGTCTACCATTTCACCATCAAGGCTCTCAATCAATATTATACTTGATTCAAATTCAAAAACATAGACTAAGTTAAATATTTTATTACTTTATTAATTAATGATTAATTAATAGAATTCTATTCAATTTTATCGATTCTCATTATCCATACATAAGATCTAACACAGTATAAGAAGAATTAATTGTTGAAACTGAGTTCCCGACCAACAGGGGAAAAATAACATAGACTCATAAGACTAATTCACATTTACAATAATTAATTCGGATTGTAAAACGAATTTGCAATGAGACAGAACATTGTAAGTTCGTTTTACAATCCGAATTATAATATGAGTTCATTTATTTATCGATCTCCATTTTATATCAGGATAAAGATTAATCCCCAAAGTTGATAAATAAATTTTCTAGGAAAAAGAGTATTCAGCTATTAATTGAATGACTTAAAGAAATATTATCCTGGGCAATAGTAATAATGGGATTCATTATTACTCCCAATATGGTAGAAGCTACTGCACATAACAACATACCGAGTTCAATAAAACTTTTTGATATTAAGGAAGATGTAGATATTTTATAATTTGTTACATAAGGAGTTCTTTCTTTGTCCCGTTCGGTTATTAACAACCCAATGATTCTCGAATAATAGTATATGGAAATAACACTCGTAAAAGGTCCTATCGAGACTAATAAATATAAACCTGCTTGCCATCCACACCAGAATGGATAAAGTTTTCCGAAAAAACCTGATGACGGGGGAAAACCTCCCAGAGGTAATGAACATGGAGTGAAAGAAAGAGCTAGCAAAGGATCTTTTATATATAATCCGGCATAATCTCGAATGTTATCTGTTCCCGTACGTGAACCAAATAATATGATACAAGCAAAAGTTCCTAAACTCATAAAGATATAAAAAAGTGTGTAAGTTAACATGCTTGCATATCCGTTTGAGTTTCCAGCAATTATTCCAATCATAAGATATCCAATTTGACTTATTGGAGAATATGCAAGCATGCGTTTCATGCTCGTTTGAGTGATCGCAATCAAATTGCCTAATATCATACTAAGAATAGCTGATATCTCTAAAAGGAAATGCCATTCATTCGATGAGAAGACAAAAATAATATTGAAGATTCGAGTAGCTAAAGCTAGAGCGGCTACTTTCGAAGCAGCAGAAAGAAGAGCAACAACAGGGGTTGGGGAGTCAGAGTCGGAAAGAGGATCATTATTCACTCTTTCCTCTCATTCAGAACCGTGCATGAGACTCTCATCTCACACGGCTCCTAAGTAATAAAAAAGGAATTTTTTTTTTTTTTTTTATTATTACCCTCCTCGCGTATGCATAAGATGTAATAATTTATGGATTTGTACAAAGAATTACTAATCTTTAACTTTTCGAGGAATCCTTCATCAATGGTTTTCATACCGAGGTGCTGACCTGTTCAATCTCTCTTATCTTTTTCGAGAGTCTATCTATCTAAAATAACAAGGTAGATTCGATAGAAAAACCATCTGATTTTATTCGTTATCAATAGCCATGGATTGTTATTCTAGGGTGATCCATCGGTCAGCGGATGCTTTTCCGTTCTAATACACTCGTAGTCTTTGGAGGATTAAAACTAACTATATAGCATCTACACATGGAAATTATTGAATCTCCTTAATGCGCCACTATCCTGATTCTTTGTAGAAGCTACCCATAATAACTAAACTAACTTGCAAAAAATATTTATTCATAAATATTAAATGCTTCTCACTTTGCTTTACCTTAATCGTTCATTATTCGAACGAAAGTGTTATGTTATAAGAACCTCGGTAAAAGTTGTGTTTTAATCCGAGTGAGGATAAAAGTTTTTTATTCCACATGTCTGTAGATCTCTTTCCATATTCAATATAGGGGAATAAATAAGTATCTATTTGTTATACAAATGAGAGAATGATTGAACGAATCGCACTCCCTCATATACGTCAGGGGTCCATTGATGAAAGGGAACCAGAGAGAGTTTGAATCCAATTCCTACCATTATACATATGAGCGCAACCAAAGTTCCTGGAGAGTTATACATTTGTGCATCTATAAGTCCATTTATTATTCTCTGAAGTTGAATTTCTCCCCCAGATAAACCATATAACCAAGAAAACCCATAAGCCGAGATAGAAGAACTTGTTCCACCCATAAGTAAGTATTTCATAGTTGCTTCATTAGATCTCGCATCTCTGTTGGTATATCCGGATAATAAATAGAAACATAAACTTGAGCATTCTGGAGCCACAAATATAGTTACTAAATCGTTAGCACCACACAAAAACATTCCTCCCAAAGTAGCTGTTAATATGAGCAACAAAAACTCCATTATGGCCATTTTTGTACATTGAATATACTCCACAGATAGAGGAATACATAATGCTGAACATAATAGAATCAGAGATTTAAATATCTCGTTAAAGGTGTCTGTTCGGAAATTACCCGAAAAGCTAATAATAGGTTCTTCTTTCCATTGGGAAAACAAGACTGTTATGCTTATCATCAAACTTGCAAAGGAGATGAAATATAACCAAGGTGTAGATGTATCTTTTTCGAAAATTAAATCTATTATTAAAAGAATGATTAAACTAGAAATTAAGATACATTCCGGTGAAATAGCACTCCCGTATGAGAGACGCAAATCAAACTCTAATTTCATAATATCTTTGAGATATAATTCAAATGAAATATCAATTGATTTCGTATATGATACGCCGAATAAAGTAAATTGTTTCGCTCAAAAACTTAGTTCATCAATATTTTTTGAATCGTTTTCAATTCTCATGAAAAATAGGTCATAATAGTTAAAATTTTCTTTTTTTTATTCAAATACAATGTTAATGTAAAATTAACATTATGAGATTTCTATTTTTTATGTAAGCCTTTCGGCTCACGTTCCTTCCAATTTGATATCGTATATTCCTTAGTTTAATTGTTATTAATCTCTTTATTTATATGAACGGAAATTTGCAAAAGCTCTATTGGCCTCTGCCATTCTATGAGTCTCTTCCTTTTTACGTACAGCATTGCCATTATCTCTGGCAGCATCCATTGATTCAGAACTTAGTTTAAAAGCCATACTTCGACCTGGACGTTTTCGAGATGCCCCCGATAACCAACGAATAGCAAGTACTTTTCCCCGTGTAGATCCTATTTCAGTGGGAACTTGATAAGTGGACCCACCCACACGTCTCGCCTTTACTGCTACATTGGGGGTTACTTTGCGTATTGCTTGACGCAAAACGGATAGTGGATTGTTTTTCGTCCTTCGCTCAATATTCACCATGGCATTATAAAGAATTCCATAAGCCAATGATTTTCTCCCGTGCTTAAGAATATGGTTAACTAACATGTTGACTAATCTATTATGATAAACCGGATCAGCTTTCGCATCTCTTTCTCTCGCATTACTTCGACGTGACATGAGTACGAGAAATAATTTATTATTAGTAATTTCTCTCATTAAAGTTAGGGATTAATGATTCATTTCGGCCTTCTCACTCCATATTGTAGGGTGGATCATTCATTCGAGTCGCGAAGGATCTCCCTCCAAACCGTACATACGATTTTCATCAAATACGGCTTTCCACTTCACTATATACAATAGATTTTAAATCATACATTACGTATATTAATAGAATATCTATTTGTACGGAATGATATTTACTCGCTTTCGATCGAGTATCCGTTTCCCCATTTTCCGTTACAGTTGGAAATCTTGTATTTCATGTATCTATACAATAAAATCTTCAGGTTTAAAAACAGTGTTGAAGAATCAGTGCTTGGAATTATTGCTATCTGACCTTAACTTGTTCTAATAAAGTAAAGTTTCTTTAACCCCCCGTTAACGCAGGGAAAGTTGGGGGAAACTCCCCAGGTAATGTGTCATAATAATTAAACCCTAGATCTAGATATATAATTTAAATCAATTTCATGGTTTTATTTATTGTAGCCTGCTCTGGTCCCCTTACGAAACTTCCGTTATTGGGTTAGCTACATAATCTACATGTTCCTAGCAATTAACATGGCATCGTCATGGAATGATGCAAGTCTTAGATAATAATACAACGCACTAGAACGCCCTTGTTGACGATCCTTTACTCCCACAGCATCTAGGGTTCCTCGAACAATATGATATCTTACACCGGGTAAATCTTTAACCCTTCCTCCTCTCACCAATACTACTGAATGTTCTTGCAAATTATGGCCGATACCTGGTATATAAGCGGTGATCTCAAATCCAGAGGTTGATCGTACTCTAGCGACTTTCCGTAAAGCGGAGTTTGGTTTCTTTGGGGTCGTAGTGGAAGAGTCGACGGATAAGTTACCTTTACCGTCACTCCATAAAACCGTACGTGAGATTTTCACCTCATACGGCTCCTCGTTCGATCTCCTGACCATGAAAGTTTTGATTTTCCATTAATTCTTCAAATATTTATTCATTACAGCACGATCTCTCTTTCAGATTTTGTTTGAATTCGATATTAAATTATTACTTTTTATTATTTTAGAGAGTAATAGAATTACATATTAACTTATCATTCCACATTTAATATTTTGTTAGATTAGATGTAGCTCCAGATATTATTTCTCCCAATAGCGAATTCCATGAGATTGACGGGTTAGCGTGAGCTTATCCATGCGGTTATGCACTACCCAAATAGGAATCAATTTTCATGAAGGATTTGGTTCGGCTTTCGTGCTCCGGTTCGGTCGGCATGCGCTGCCCGGTTTCGATGACCCACGTTGAAGGGGGATATCTATATCGGATCGGATACGTTCTGATCAAGGCCCGCGAATAACGAACGGTAAAGGCAGCTCTCTCTCACGGCCCGGCCTTTCTTCTCTTCCGCGATGAATTGCTTGCAAAAGTCCTACATTTCTTTTCTCTCCCCCTCCGTGCCGTGGGCTGAGGAGGAAGTAAGGGCTCGGTGGGAAGAGGATCGTATCACGAGAGAGCAAGGGAGTCAACCTGTCTCCGTTGAAAATATACAGCATGAATTTGATTTTGGCAATATAGTTAGTTGTACCCGATGCCAATCCAAATAAAAAAGTCTTTCTACGGCTACGGAGGCGAGCAAATCTTTCCCAATCCCTATTATGACGAAGAAACAATTGATTTTCAAGCCTACTATTAATGCGATGTAAAAGGAAGAGAAAAT